CAAAAGAAGGTCAATTAGCTACTTTACGATTACCTTCTGGTGAAGTTCGTTTAGTATCTCAAAATTCTTTAGCTACAGTTGGACAAATTGGAAATGCTGATGCTAATAATAAAAGTATTGGTAAAGCTGGATCAAAGCGATGGTTGGGAAAACGTCCTCGAGTGAGAGGCGTTGTTATGAATCCCATAGATCATCCTCATGGAGGTGGTGAAGGCCGAGCTCCTATTGGAAGAAAAAAACCATTAACTCCATGGGGTCGTACTGCACTTGGAGCAAGAACTCGAAAAATTAAAAAGTATAGTAATTTTTTAATTTTACGTCGGCGTAAAAATGGATAATTAGATTAAAAAAATTTGAAAAAAAAAATATACATACAAACAGAAGGTAGTTGTAATGACACGTTCACTAAAAAAAGGTCCTTTTGTAGCTAATCATTTATTAAAAAAGATTGAAAATCTTAATTTAAAAAAGGAAAGAAAAATTATCGTTACTTGGTCTCGAGCATCTACTATTGTACCCACAATGATTGGACATACTATTGCTGTTCATAATGGACAAGAACATTTACCTATTTATATAACAGATCGTATGATAGGTCACAAATTAGGAGAATTTGCACCTACACGAAATTTTCGAGGGCATGCAAAAAGTGATAAAAAATCTCGTCGTTAATTAGGAGATGGAGCTCCATGAAATATAAGAAATCCAATTTTGAAGCCCGAGCTTTGGCCAAACATATACGTATGTCTCCCCATAAAGCACGGAGAGTAGTTAATCAAATTCGCAGTCGTTCATATGAACAGGCACTTATGATATTAGAATTTATGCCCTATCGAGCATGTTACCCTATATTACAACTAATTTCTTCGGCCGCAGCAAATGCAAGTAATAATTTAAATATTAATAAATCTAATTTAGTTATAAGTGAAGCAAAGGTAGACGAAGGTGCTGTTTTGAAAAGGTTCCAACCAAGAGCTCAAGGACGAGGATATCCTATACATAAACCTACTTGTCATATAACTATTATCGTAAAAGATAGAAATAAATAAAAAATTACACTAATATTATTTAGAAAGGAAAAAAGCATGGGACAAAAAATTAACCCACTTGGTTTTCGACTTGGTGTGACCCAAAACCATAATTCTTATTGGTTTGCACGACCAAAAAAATATTCTAAACTTCTTGAAGAAGATCAAAAAATGCGTTTTTGTATTGAAAAGTATGTATATAAAAATATAAGAAATTCTTCAAATTATGGAGGAATTGCTCGTATTGAAATAAAAAGAAAAACAGATTTAATTCAAGTTGAAATACATACAGGATTTCCTGCATTATTGGTAGAAAACCGTGGTCGTGGCATTGAACAATTAAAAATAGACGTGCAAAATATTTTGACTCCTGGAGATTCTAAACTTCGTATGACTTTGGCGGAAATAACAAAGCCATACGGAGAACCGCATATTCTTGCGGAATATATTGCTTTACAATTAGAAAGTCGAGTTGCTTTTAGAAGAACTATGAAAAAAGCTATTGAATTGGCAAGAAAGACAAATATAAAAGGTATTAAAATACAAATTGCCGGACGTCTTAATGGAGCTGAAATTGCTCGTGTAGAATGGGCCCGAGAAGGAAGAGTTCCATTACAAACTCTTCGAGCTAAAATTGATTATTGTTATTATCCAGCTCAAACTATTTATGGAGTATTAGGAATAAAAATTTGGATATTTCAAGATGAAAAATAATTTATTTTAATTTTTATATCTAAATATTAAATTGACTTTATTTTTATTATTTTAAAAATTTATTTATAATTTTATTAACATTTCAAAAAAATTGTTATGCTTAGTGTGCGACTCGTTAAACTCGATGTTTTTTAGATCAATATAATAAATGAAAAACTCGAAAATTTCCACTGTAAACTGGAAATTAATTCTTTACTTTTTATTGAAATAACTCAATAAATGAATTATTAAACACTAAAAATATTCGTTTAAATTTTTTTTTATGAAAATATTTATGGAGCAAAAAAAACGTAATAATTTATTATTATTATTATTATCAAATTTGTATGGTTAAAATCATCTTAAAAAACAGTGTAATAAAACAGCAAAATTTTTTTGACAATAATTAATTTAATAAAAAAGTTTTACATCAAAAAAGACTAATCTATTTGATGATAGAAAATGAAAAACTTTACTGTAAAAAAAAAACCTAAACACTTATTTAAAAGTAATGAAAACGATGTGATCGATAATTGACCAAAATTATTATTAAATAAATACATTTAATTATTAGATAGGATGGCGAAAAAAACCAAATTTGAAGAAATAACAACAAATATTAATAACTAATTATTTTTTATTAAAACTAAATGAGTTAATATTCGCCCATGAAATTTTAATTTAAAATATTATTAATATTTTTTATATTATTTTCACCATTATTGTAATAATCATTTCTATTTTTTTATCAATTCAAATCTTTTTTTAATGGAAAAAAAAGATTTAAAAAATTTAAATTTATAACAATTTTATTCATGAGGAGCCGGATGAAATAAAAATTTCATGTCCGATTTTGAAATAGAGGCAAAAAAGTCGACTGTGACCCTAAAAGAACAAAATTTCGTAAACAACATAGAGGACGAATGAAAGGAATATCTACTCGAGGTAATTCTATCTGTTTCGGTAAATTTGCTCTTCAAGCACTTGAACCAGCTTGGATTACATCTCGACAAATAGAAGCGGGACGACGAGCAATTACCCGTTATGCACGCCGGGGTGGGAAATTATGGATACGTATATTTCCAGATAAACCTATTACTATGCGACCTGCAGAAACACGTATGGGGTCGGGAAAAGGATCACCAGAATATTGGGTATCTGTTGTTAAGCCAGGTAGAATACTTTATGAGATAAGTGGAATACCCGAAACTGTTGCTAGAGCGGCTATGAGAATCGCATCATACAAAATGCCGATGCGCACTCGATTTATTATTGCTACGATCGTATAGAAAATGAATAAAGAAAATTCAATCTAAGCACTTATTTATAATGCTAAATAAGAAAAAACAATAATTATATAAATAATTAAAATTAGTAATATTTTATTTTTCAATTCTTTCCTCCCCCCTTAAATTTTAAAAATTTTTACCTTTTTGGGGGGTTAAAAAAAAATGATTCAACCTCAAACTTATTTAAATGTAGCGGACAATAGTGGAGCACGAAAATTAATGTGTATACAAATTTTAGGTGCAAGTAATCGTAAATATGCACATATTGGTGATATAATTATTGCCGTAGTTAAAGAAGCCGTACCGAATATGCCATTGAAAAAATCAGAAATAGTTCGAGCAGTAGTTGTACGAACTTGTAAAGAACTTAAACGCAAAAATGGAACAATTATCCAATTTGATGATAATGCTGCTGTTGTTGTTAATCAAGAAGGAAACCCAAAAGGAACACGTGTTTTTGGTCCCGTAGCACGAGAATTAAGAGAATCCAATTTTACTAAAATAGTATCATTAGCTCCTGAAGTATTATAAATTAAAATTAAAAATATAATTTTTGTATTATTATTATTAATTAAAATTAAGCAAATTTTAAATAAATTTATTTTTACATTAAATTTCAAATAAAAAACTTTTAAATATTATTATTATTTAAATATTATTATTATTATTTCAAATAAAATAATATTTTTTTATTTTACAATTATTTTTAAATAAATTTATATAAATATATATATTTAATATTTCATTTTTTAATTATTTTTATTTTCAGATTATTTTCATCTCAAGATTAGCAAAAAAATTTCTAAAAAACTAAAATTATTTTTTTGTCTTAAAAGCTTTTTAGATTTATTAAAAAGCTTACTTATATTAATAGTAAAAAGGAGTTTTTCATGAATAACGATGCTATTGCTAATATGATTACATGTATAAGAAATGCGAACTTGGAGAAGACAAAAACGCTTCAAGTACCAGCGACTAATATTACTCAAAATATTGGAAAAATTTTATTACAAGAAGGTTTTATAGAAAGTTTTAGAGAACATCAAGAAAATAAAAATTATTTTTTAGTCTTTAGTCTAAGATATCAAGGAAAAAAAAAAAAACCTTATATAACAACTTTACGACGTATTAGTAAACCAGGTTTAAGGATATATTCTAATCATAAAGAAATTCCAAAAGTTTTAGGTGGAATAGGAATTGTTATTCTTTCAACCTCTCAAGGGATTATGACAGATCGAGAAGCACGAGAAAAACAAATTGGAGGAGAAATTTTATGTTATGTATGGTAATTTATTTACAGTTTATTTAAATCTTTCATATGGGAAAATCTTTGTAAATAAAAAAAGCTAGCTAGTACTATATTTCTCAGCGTTAGTTAAATAAAAAAAGGAGATTTTCCCTTTAATGAAGAAACAAAATTTGATTGATATGGAAGGTATAGTTACGGAATCACTTCCTAATGCAATGTTTCGAGTTTGCTTAGATAATGGGTGTGAAGTTTTAACTCATATTTCTGGAAAAATAAGGCGGAATTATATAAGAATATTACCAGGAGATCGAGTTAAAGTAGAATTAAGCCCATATGATTTAACTAAAGGACGCATAACTTACCGCCTTCGTAGTAAATCACAAAATAGTTAATTTTTTGTTGAAATCAGAGATATTAAAGATATAATTAATTAAAAAATTTAGTATAAAATTTTTTTATATTATATATTATGAATAACATAAAAATGAGGAATATAAAAATGAAAGTTCGTGCTTCTGTTAGAAAAATCTGTGATAATTGTCGATTAATTCGTAGACGGAAACGAATAATGGTCGTTTGTTCTAATCCAAAACATAAACAAAGACAAGGATAATTTTTTATTAAATAAGTTTTAATAAAATTCTAAAAAAGCAATTTAAATACTTTATATATTTAGCTTATTTAAAAGCAAATATATAAATATATATATTAAAATACAATAAATTTTTGAAAATAAATAAACAATAATAATTATGCCAAAATTAGTAAAAAAAATAAGTTTGCGCAAAGGTAAACGTAAAATACCTAAAGGAGTTATTCATATTCAAGCAAGTTTTAATAATACAATTGTTACCGTAACAGATATACGAGGACAAGCTGTTTCTTGGTCTTCTGCAGGTGCCTGTGGTTTTAAAGGTACAAAAAAAAGTACACCTTTTGCGGCTCAAACCGCTGCAGAAAATGCTATTCGCGTTTTGATCGATCAAGGTATGAAACAAGCCGAAGTTATGATTAGTGGTCCTGGTCCAGGACGAGATACAGCTTTACGAGCTATCCGTAGAACTGGTATTATTTCAAATTTCGTTCGTGATGTAACTCCTATGCCACATAATGGATGTAGACCTCCTAAAAAACGACGTGTATAAAATAAATTTTATTTATAAAAAAAATTCAATATTACTTAAAATAAGTAAAAAATAAAGAATTTTTGTAAAATTAATAATTAAAGTCTAACTTTTTTTTTTATTTTCTTAAATTTTAGATAGAAAAAATTGAAAGGTCTAACAAAAATTTTTAATAAATTTTCTATAAAAATAAGTTTAATTTAATTAAATTAAACTTATTTTTATAGAAAATTTAACTAATTATTAAAATTAATTTAATATTATTTTAAAAAAGACCTAAGGTTAACGATTTATCAATCGGTAAAGCTGCTCCAATACCTAACCAAAGGGATACTGCAGTACCAATTAAAAAAACTGTTGTTGCTACTGGACGACGAAAAGGATTTTGAAATTTATTTACATTTTCTGAAAAAGGTACTGTTAATAATCCTGCGGGTACTGCGGCCATTAAAAGAACACCTAATAATTTGTTTGGAACTGTACGAAGTATTTGAAAAACAGGGAAAAAATACCATTCAGGTAGTATTTCTAAGGGAGTTGCAAAAGGGTTTGCTGGTTCACCGATCATAGAAGGTTCTAAAACGGCTAAACCTACACTACATGCAATAGTACCTAAAATAACTACTGGAAAAATATATAGAAGATCATTGGGCCAAGCAGGTTCTCCGTAATAATTATGTCCCATACCTTTAGCTAATTTAGCACGCAATATAGGGTCGCTTAAATCGGGTTTTTTTGTTATTAGGGTAGGTCATTCACAAAAAAATGTTCCCCCTAAAGAATTGGACATGAATTTTTGATTCATCCAACTCAAACTATTTTTATCTAAATCAAAAAAATTTTAATCATTTGTTTAATATATATTAAATAATATATATTAAGATAATTGAATAATTTTATTTTGCTAAAAAAGTTCAAAATCCAAGTCATTTTTTTTACTTTTAATAATAATTAATCTTATTATCAATATCATTTTTGGATTGTCTTATTTTTTCTAAGTTTTTTTATAATTTAAAAATCACGCACTTGTTTAAAATTAACTTGTTAATATATTAACTTTTTTTTCATTAGATCTTTTTTTTACTTCCATGATTGTTTTTTATTAAAAAACACAAAAGAAATGAATGTAATTTTTTATCATATAATATAATATTAATAAATATACATAAATAGAATAAATATATTTATTTTTTCTTATTAAATTGTACGAAGCCTTTTTTTTATCTATTAGATCATAGAAAAAATTATCATTTAAAAAAATTGGTTTTTTTATCCAAGTTTGTTAGTCCTATATATATTTTTTTCAAGTAATTTGGAATAATAACACATTTTATTTTTCTGAGTAATGTGGCAGATTAAAAAAATCTACAAAGTGTAATAATTAATTCAAGTCACACACTCCCATAATTAAATTTGTCTCAAAAAATAAATATATATTTTATTTAAATAATGATTTTGAATAAAATAAAAAAAATCCATAAATTATAATAATAATTTATTTATGGCAATAAATCATTTTGATTTCCAGTAATTTTTTTCTCAATAATAAAATATTATAAATAAATAAAATTACATTCTAATAATTTATAAAGGACCTGAAATACCTTGTTTGCGAATCATTAAAAAATGCATTAACATAGAAACTGCAGTTAAAAGAGGTAATACAAAGGTATGTAGACTATAAAAACGAGTTAATGTAGATTGACCTACACTAACACTCCCACGTGATGATTCTACTAAAGGAGATCCTATAACAGGAATCGCGTCAGGTACACCTGTTACAATTTTGACAGCCCAATAACCAATTTGGTCCCAAGGTAATGAATACCCAGTCACACCAAATGAAACTGTTGATACTGCTAAAATAACGCCAGTAACCCAAGTTAATTCACGAGGTTTTTTAAAACCGCCTGTTAAATAAACACGAAATATATGTAAAATCATCATTAAAACCATCATACTTGCCGACCATCGGTGAACTGATCGGATTAACCAACCAAAATTAACTTCGGTCATAATATATTGAACAGAAGCAAAAGCTTCAGTAACTGTTGGACGATAATAGAAGGTCATAGCAGATCCAGTTGCTACCTGTACTAAGAAACAAGTTAAGGTAATACCTCCTAAACAATAAAATATATTTACATGAGGGGGTACATATTTACTAGTAATATCATCTGCAATTGCTTGAATTTCAAGACGTTCTTCAAACCAATCATATACTCTATTAGATAGATAAACTTTTATGTATTCCTTCTCTAAAAACCGTAAATGATATTTTTTTTCGTACGGCTTAAATATTAAAAAGTTTCTACAACTTTTTTTTTATTTTTTTCTCAAATTTGCTCTATTTCTATCAACTGCTTTTTTGAGTAATCTTTTCCTTTAAACTTTGTTTTTCTAATTGGTACAATTAATAACAATTTTAGAAAGATTTCCTTGTTTGAAATTTAATAAAGATAATTAAACTTTAGATTTTTACTATATTCCGACGACAAAAAAAAATATAATAAGTAAATACTTTTTTATGACCATTTTAAATTTAATTAAATAAAAAATTTTGGTAACGAAATTTTACTTTTATTTTATTAATAAATTTAAAAAAATTAATCATAGTTTATTTTAAATAAAAAAAATTTATTAATTTTAATTAAAATTTATGCTTTAAATGTTTCATTTATAACATTTAATAAAATAAAATAATCTTTTTTTTTTTTTTTAAGATTAACAAATTGTTTTGTATTTCTAAATTCCATTTATTTGAACGAGTCGCACACCCATAATCCATAAACCTTTTAATTAATTGATTACACGATTAAACTACCTTAAATAGATAAAACTGTTTTTTTATGTAAAAAACGAAAACCATAATTTAAAAAGGTTCAATAAAATTTTATTGAACCTTTTTAAATTATTACCAACTTACAGGAACTCCATCCAATAATACCGAAGAATTATAAAGTTCAAGAATAGTTACTAAAAAAATAGCAAATAAAGCCATTGCAATGCTCATCAAAGGTGTTGTACCCCACCCAGGAGCCACTTTTCCATATTCTGAGTTAAGGGGTTTTAATATATCTCCTAAGCCACTTCGTTTTCCTTTTGTTTTAGGAGTATCATCAATTATTTGTGTAGCCATAAAATTTTATTGCATTAGTTGAGATTTGTTAACTTTCTATACTATTATATTAATTAAAAAATAAACCATTCTTTTGGAATTACTTAAAAATGGAAACTGCAACATTAGTCGCTATATTTATCTCGTGTTCACTTGTGAGTTTTACTGGTTATGCTCTTTATACAGCTTTTGGACAACCCTCTGAAGAACTTAGAGATCCTTTTGAAGAGCATGAAGATTAAATTAATTATTAAAGACCTTCCCTAAAAGAAAGGGAAGGTACGTAATTTTTTATGAAATAGAAAAATAAAATAAGTTTAAAAAAAATTATTTTTTTCCTTTAGTTTGGATTTTGGGTGGTTCACGGAAAAAAATAGCAAAAAAAATTATTCCTAAAGTACCTACCAATAAAAATGTATAAACCAATGCTTCCATAGATTTTTTTATAAATGAGAAATATGGAGATAGCTTTCGTACTAATTGAAAATAAATTCTTTTTAAAAAGTTTGAAAAAAATAGTATATATATTATTTTTTTATTAAATTAAATTTGTTTTTTTATTAAAAAGATAGAAAAAGCCTTATTAAATTAATTTAAACAATTTGTCTTTTAGTAGTAGGGTCTCCTAATTTCTGAAACGCTCCAAATTCTACCTGTGCATCTAGATCTGGATCGATACCAGCAAAAACATCTCTAAATAAGGTTCTAGCACCATGCCAGATGTGCCCAAAGAAAAAAAGAAGAGCAAATGTGGCATGACCAAAAGTGAACCAACCGCGCGGGCTACTACGAAAAACACCGTCTGATTTTAAAGTGGCACGGTCAAATTCAAAAATTTCACCTAATTGAGCACGTCTAGCATATTTTTTTACTGTAGCTGGATCACTAAAATTTACTCCGTTAAGTTCGCCACCATAAAATTCAACAGTTACACCAACTTGTTCAACACTATATTTAGATTCAGCTCTTCTAAATGGAACATCAGCTCTAACAATTCCTTCTTCATCTACCAAAACGACTGGAAAAGTTTCGAAAAAAGTAGGCATGCGACGAACAAAAAGCTCATGCCCTTCTCTATCTTTGAAAATAGCATGGCCTAACCATCCAACAGCTATTCCATCTCCATTATCCATAGCACCTGCTCTAAATAATCCACCTTTGGCTGGATTATTACCAATATAATCATAAAACGCTAATTTTTCTGGAATTTTAGACCAAGCTTCAGATAAACTAAGATTTTCATTTTTACTAGCACGAATTCTTCGATCTATTTCCTGTTGAAAAAATCCTTGATCCCATTGATAACGGGTAGGACCAAATAACTCTACTGGAGTTGCAGCAGAACCATACCACATAGTTCCAGCAACAACAAAAGCAGCAAAAAACACAGCAGCAATACTACTAGATAACACAGTTTCAACATTTCCCATTCGTAATCCTTTGTATAATCGTTGAGGGGGACGAACACTGAGATGAAATAAACCTGCTAGTATACCTAAAATACCTGCTGCGATATGATGAGAAGCTATTCCTCCTGGAACAAATGGATCAAAACCTTCTGCTCCCCAAGCTGGAACTACAGGTTGTACTTTTCCAGTTAATCCATAAGGATCGGATACCCATATACCGGGACCAGATAAACCTGTTACATGAAAGGCTCCAAATGCAAAGCGAAGAACTCCTGATAAAAATAAATGAATCCCAAAAATTTTAGGTAAATCCAAAGAAGGTTTTCCTGTACGTTCATCACGAAATAGCTCTAAATCCCAGTATACCCAATGCCATATTGCTGCTAGAAATAATAACCCTGATAATACAATATGTACTGCAGCTACACCTTCATAACTCCAAATACCTGCATTATTTACAGTTTCTCCAGTAATACTCCAACCTCCCCAAGATTTTGTTATACCTAAGCGAGTCATGAAAGGTATAACAAACATACCTTGTCTCCACATTGGATCAAGAATAGGATCAGAAGGATCGGAAACAGCTAATTCGTATAAAGCCATAGAACCAGCCCAACCAGAAACTAAAGCTGTATGCATTAAATGTACAGCAATTAAACGACCGGGATCGTTTAATACAACAGTGTGAACACGATACCAAGGTAAACCCATGGAAATACCCCTTTCTCAAAGAGAATTAGAGACTATGTAACTTTTTTGCATTAATTAATGACTATACTGAAATAAAAAATAAAATAAATTTTGAACTAATAAACTGGCTTAAACTTTTATAAAAAATTCTTTTTTTTATAAATTATATATTATACATAATTTATAAATTTATATATAATAATGACAATATTATTAAAAAAATATAATAGAATCTTCTTAATAACATTATAAACTAATTCTTTCTTTATTAGCTACTTCTTTTTCTTCATTTTCATCTCAAGTGCTCTTATATATTTATTTCAATAAAAAAAAAAATGCCCATTGGTGTTCCAAAAGTGCCTTTTAGGCTTCCAGGAGAAGAAGATGCTGTTTGGATCGATGTATAGTGCGTTTATTAAACATATTTGGTTATATGGAAATTATCCATCATCTTTTATTTATTTCATTCAGATGTTTTTATTTCATTTTAAACCTAATAAATTATTAAAGATTTAATAGCATGACATAATATTTAATAAAAATTATTCAGTAAAAAAACTTAGTCATTTTTTCTATGGTTAGTCAATCAAAAAATAAAGCTTAAATTTCGTTAAAGATTTAAATAAAAAATTAAAATTTAGTTAAATTTAATTTTGGAAATTAATGAAAAAAAAAAGCTTGCTTTTATATATAAGTGAGACTTAGCTAATTTTTATCGAAATAGATTATGAACCTAAAGATATTACTGAAAACCGTTTGTGAGAAAAAAAAGAGATAAAATACAAAAATATTTTAAATTAAAAAAAAAATAGATTATTTAGTTAATATATTAAAAAAATGAATTGTTTAATAAACTATTCAATAAATATATAAAAAATGAACTTAAACTATTAAACAAAATTATGATAATAATCGAAAAATATTAATGAGAAAAAGATAGAAAATAGTAAAATTTTTATACAAAATTAAAAAACTAATAATATTTTTTCAACCGCTTGAGCTGTATTGAGTAAATAAAAAAACTAGTACAGTTATATAAAAAAAATTTAGTAAATTTTATTATAACAATCGACTTTATCGAGAAAGATTACTTTTTTTAGGTCAACATGTGGATGATGAAATTGCAAATCAACTTATTGGAATTATGATGTATTTAAATGGAGAAGATGAAAATAAAGATATGTATTTATATATTAACTCTCCTGGTGGAGCTGTTTTAGCTGGAATATCCGTTTATGATGCTATGCAATTTGTAGTTCCAGATGTTCATACAATTTGTATGGGATTAGCTGCTTCAATGGGATCATTTATTTCAACTGGGGGCGAAATTACTAAACGTATAGCGTTACCTCACGCTTTGCGCCAATATTTGCTTTTTTTTGATTAATAAAAAATGTCTACACCTTATAGAAAGTAATAATAGCATGACATAAAAGCTTGATAAAACTATCTTAAAAAAACATTTAATATCAAGATAATTAATAAATTTTTTTATTTATTTCAGTGTTATAAATATTATTTTTTTTACTTTTTTCGGTAACCATAAAATTGAAAAATAAAAATTTTAAATTTTAGTTAAAATTGAATTTAGCTATATTAAGAAAAAACTTTGGCATTGTTTTATAAAAAGAGTATGAAACAAAAGAACCATAATAGTATTTAACAAAAGAAAAATGGTATATAAATTTTAAAACAAGTAATTAAAAAAAATTTTATTAAAATAAATTTTTATTTTTTCAAATTCTATTTTATTAATTTATTTCAGAGCTGTATATAATCAAAAAATGCTTGTACAGTTCATACATTTTTTTATATCAAATTTTCTCATTAGGGTAATGATTCATCAACCTGCTAGTTCTTATTATGATGGACAAGCAGGTGAATGTATGATGGAAGCGGAAGAAGTATTAAAACTTCGTGATTACATTACTAGAGTTTATGTACAAAGAATAGGCAAACCTTTATGGGTTATTTCTGAAGATATGGAAAGAGATGTTTTTATGTCAGCGAAAGAAGCAAAAATTTATGGTATTGTAGATCTTGTAGCTATAGAAAATACTTAAATTTTTAAATAACTTTTTTTAATTCACAATTAAATTTGCAATAATATTTCAATAAATTAAAAATTCTACATTATATTTTTATGGTTGAAACTAATTTAAACCAATAAATTCTGCATATAATTTAAAAATGCCTACTATTCAACAATTAATTAGAAATCGAAGACAACCGATAGAAAATAGAACAAAATCTCCAGCCCTTCGCGGATGTCCTCAACGAAGAGGGGTTTGTACTAGAGTGTATGTGCGACTTGTTTTGATTAAAAATTATGACTAATAAAAAAGTTCAGTATAGCAGAAGAATTTTTTTTTATTTTACCAAATTACTAATCTATCATCTATTTAATAAATAAATGAAATTTATGACTTTTATTGGTGTAAATCCAATTATTTTAATGTAAGATAAAAAAGCAGATTTTCAATACTATTACAGATGTATTAAGCGAAAAAAAAATACAATAAAAATGTTTGATTGTATAATTGGAAAAACGGATTAATAAGGTCAGCTGCCCAGCGAACTATCAGAATAACATATCGTTACTAGAAAAAAAAAGTTTTTTATTTTAATACTTTTTCTATTTAGTCAATTAGAGAAAGCTAAAATTTGAAAATTATATAAATTACAAATTACATTTTTTTAATTCAAAAAGCTCCGGTATATAGAAAGGACCTCACCGTTGAAAAGATAGTCATAGAAACAATGGAATCCATTATTTTTTTATTACCATCATTTTTTTATTAATAAGAAAATTTTTAGCTTAAAAAAATTATGTGTAGGAAGGTTAAAGTAGCAAAAGCCATTAGAATTTTGATTTTCTACACCAGAGAAGTCAGTTTTTTTATCAATAATTAAAAAAATTTATGTATATAAATATTTTTATATATATTTATTTTTATGATTAAAAAAATAATTAGAATCAAATCAGAAATATATATATATATATATATATATATATATGTATTTGTATATATATATGTATTTGTATATATATAAATCTATTTTATTTTTACTTTATTATTTTAAACAAATTTTCAAAAGATATAATCAACAAAATTAATTTTATTACTTTTTATTTCTCATTTAAGTTTTTCATTAATGATATTAATAAAGAAGATAATCATAATAAATAAAAAAAGATTGTATTTTAAATAAAGTTTTATTTTTAATAAAAAATTATTTTTTTATTTCTCAATTAAAATCAATTAATAATTTATGAGAGTAGACATCAATGACTAGAGTTAAACGTGGATATGTAGCTCGAAAACGACGAAAAAATATTTTTACACTTACATCTGGATTTCAGGGAGCTCATTCAAAATTATTTCGAACAGCTAATCAACAAGGACTGCGAGCTTTAACTTCGTCCCACCGGGATAGAAATAAACGAAAAAGAGATTTTCGTCGCTTATGGATTACTCGTATTAATGCAGCGTCCAGAAATAATGGAATTTCTTATAACAAATTAATTCAAAATTTATATCAAAATCAAGTACTTTTAAATCGAAAAGTGCTTGCGCAAGTAGCTTTACTAGATTCTGATACTTTTTCTATAATATTGAAAAAAGTCAGTGGATAATAAGAAAATAAAGAAAAAATATTAAATAAAAATTCTTCCCTGGAGTAATTAGATTCCAGGGAAGTCAATAAATTATTGAAAGAAAAAAATTAAAAATATAAAAAAATTTGGCAATAATAAATCAAAAAAAATTAATTTTCATTGTTTGAAAAAGGTAATAAAGCTAAAACCCGCGCTCTTTTAATTGCAATAGTCATTAAACGCTGTTGTTTTGAAGTTAATCTATTCATTCGCCTAGATAAAATTTTTCCTTGTTCGCTGATGAATCTACGAAGTAAATTTATATTTTTATAATTTATAATTTCACCAGATCTAATTGGTGGTAAACGTCTACGAGAAGATCGCTTAGATTTATTTATAGCTTGTTTCATAAAAACTATTTATTTTTTTATTTCTTTGTGAATAGTATGCTTATTGCAATAAGAACAAAATTTGTTTAATTCTAATCGAATAGGCGTATTACGACGATTTTTTTGAGTAGTATATCTAGAAACACCTAATTTTTTTTTTTCATTATTTTGAGCACAATTAGTACATTCTAAAGTAACTGTTACTCTTACATCTTTATTTTTAGCCATAATACTATTTATATTGAATATTGAATTTCTAAAATTTATAAAATGTTTTTAAAAAAATTAGCAATTAAATTTAAATTTTTTAGTGAATTATAATAATAACAAAAAACTAAAAAAATTATTATTATTTATAATATAATATAAATTTTGTTTTTTCTAAATAAATTTTATCTTATTTAGAAAGAAGGAAGAATTAAAGCATCTGGAAAAAAACGATTAATTTCTATTAATAAACCAGCTAAAAATCCGAACCATAAAGTAGCTAATACCGGTGCTGTAGAAAGATACGTTTTTACATCTTGCATTGTAGGTCTCCTTATAATAAATATTTATAAAATTTTAAATAAACTAGTAAAATTTGTTGTATTTCTTATAAATTTTTTATATATTTATAGAATAAAACGATGAGTTAGATTTTTAAGGAAAAACAAAGAAATTAAAATTTATTTTATATTTTTTTTACTTCAGTAAATTTATTTTATCTTAACTAATATTTTTTTATTAAAAAAAATAACAATATTTACATATACCTTTTTTTTATTTACATATATATATATCATATAAATTTTTTATCTGCATTTCATTTTACATTTATTTTTCAAATAAATTAACTCTAATAATTGTATTTAAAATTTATTATAAGAAGTGATAAATAAATAAAAAATGATAAATGAATAGAATGTGTAGGCAAAACGTAATGAATAAGATACAATTAAAATAAATATAAAATAGTAATTAATAATGGGAGGGATGTAGCGCAGCTTGGTAGCGCGTTTGTTTTGGGTACAAAATGTCGCAGGTTCGAATCCTGTCATCCCTACCCGAAAATACATATAATAAAATTTTAATTTGAACTAAATTAGTAGTTTCAAAATATTTTATTTTGTCTTTTAAAAAAATAAAAAATTTAATATTATTTTTATTAATATTAAAAACTTTATTTGAGATAAGCGCTTTTAGTTCAGCCTGGTAGAACGCAGGTCTCCAAAACCTGATGTCGTAGGTTCAAATCCTACAGAGCGTGATTGTGAAAATATTTTGAAAAAATTTGAATTAGAAAAGCTTTAATTAAATTTAACTTTATTTATACTCATTTTTTAATAACAAAAAATAAAAAACTTATAAATAAATTTTATATATATTTAATTAAAGATCTAATTGATCACCACGTCGATATTGTAAGTAAGCGGTTACAAATGATCCAGCTAAAGTTATTGGAATTAACCCTAGTACAATTCCAGATAGCAATGCTTCAACCATTTTTTTATTTAACTAAAATAATATTTAAGTTAGAAACTAACTAAATTTATTATTAATCTCAAATTTATTTCGAGAAATACAATGAAATTGATTGAACCTTAAATTTATATTTTTTATAGTTTTTTAAATTAGTTGTATTTTATTCAAACCAATAAACAAAACTAGAGCTAGAAATAGAGCGGCAAACAAAAATAGAAAATAACTAATTATAGTAAGCATGAGAAAAATCCTAATGATAATATAACAAATTTAGTATACATCTTTTATAAAAAAATTACCTAAAATTTTTATTAATTAAAATTTTATTAATAAAAAATATTTTTAATAATTTTAGATGTAACATTGACTTATTTTGTTCAACGCTTTCTTTATAGTAGCAGATTTAACTAATTTTGCCACCATTTTACTTCTTTTTTTTATAAAAATTTAGATTGAAATTTAACTAATTATATTAATAATACGCAAATTAAATTATCTATAGCAATTTTTTTTATTATATAAATAGTTTTTATTAATTAAATATTTTTATTAATTAAGTAATTATTTGGTGAAAAAAAATATATATTAAATACAAACTTGATTTAATAAAAAAATTCGTTTTTTTATTTATTATATAAGTATATTAATTTTTGCTAAAAGTATTTAATATTTATTATAATTAATTTTATTTTTTTATTCAATTTGCAAAAGTTTACCAATTTAAATTAGTATAATGTTGTAAAAAAATGTTATATTTTACATAATAAATTAAGCAATTTATGAAAAATTTATTAAATTGATTAAAAATTTAAAAAAAGTTGAAGTTTTTTTAAATTTTTTTATTTCATTTGTCTTGCTCTGTCAAAACAACCCTAGATATACTGATTTAGTATGCTTCAAAAATACCTTCGGTATAAAAAAGATAATCTAACTAGGCTAAAAAAATTTACTATAGTTTAAGTTTTTAAAATTTTCTTGATTTAATTTTTATGGAATTTTTTCCTAGCCTTTACAAATATATATGGAGCTAAGCATGTCTGGAAATACAGGAGAACGCCCTTTTGCTGATATCATTACCAGTATCCGATATTGGGTAATTCACAGCATAACTATACCATCTTTGTTTATTGCAGGTTGGCTATTTGTTAGTACAGGTTTGGCTTATGACGTTTTTGGAAGTCCTCGGCCAAATGAATATTTTACGGAAAACCGGCAAGAAGTTCCGTTAATTACTGGTCGTTTTAATTCACTAGAACAAGTTGATGAATTTACTAGATCTTTTTAGGAGGTATTAATGACTATCGATAGAACTTATCCAATTTTTACAGTTAGATGGCTGGCCGTTCACGGACTAGCTGTACCTACAGTTTTTTTTCTAGGATCAATATCAGCAATGCAATTTATTCAACGATAAATTTGAATAATAAACTTTATTTAAAATGTAAGGATATGACACAACCAAACCCAAACAAACAAAGTGTAGAATTAAATCGTACTAGCCTCTATTGGGGTCTATTATTAATTTTTGTATTAGCTGTTTCATTTTCTAATTATTTTTTTAATTGATTAAACCAGAAATTTCGTTGCCTTATTTGGAATAAATTTAAAATTTTAATATTTATAACTGTTATTTTTTTGTTTAAGTTCTAACTAAAAATGCAATTAGGAAAGGAGTATGGAATAAATGGCAAATACCACTGGAAGAATTCCTTTATGGTTAATAGGTACTGTAGCTGGTACTCTTGTAATTGGTTCAGTAGGTATCTTTTTTTATGGTTCATACTCCGGATTAGGCTCATCTTTATAAAAATTAACTTTTGAACTTGTATCATTATATAAAAAATTTTATTCATAAAAAAAAATAAATAATTTAAAAATTTAATTGAATAAAATTTTTAAAAATTTTTTGTTATTGAATTAATAATACTTTAACTAATAATGATAAAATTGAAAAGATACTATAAAATTTTATAATAGCGTTTCAATTTAAGAAAACAATCACTCATTTTTTTTATGTTATTATTCTACATTTTTTTATAAAAAAATGTAGAATAATAACATAAAAAATGTATTAAATAAAAAATATAACTATATTTTTTTATTTATATTTTAGAAATGTAAATAAAAAAAAAAGAAGTTTGTTTTTCAAAACGAGCCATTTTCAAAAGTTTAATCGAAAGACTTATTAAATTTTCACGATAAGCAACATGAGCCATTTTTATATATAATTTATCAGCTTTCCATTTTTTATAAGATACAATTAATTTAAAAACAAAATACAAAAAATTTTTTTTTGGTAATTTTTTATTTTTATATATATTTTTTTCTAATTTTTTTTTTTTTTTATATTTATATAAATAATAATTATTTTTTATTAATAAATAAGTTTGATTAGTAATAAATTTTTCAATATAAATTTTTGTTTCTAATCGAGAATAAATTTTTAAATTTTTTTTTTTTACAATCATTAAATTTTTTTTGTTATAGTAAATTTTATTAAAATATTTATAAACTCCCCCCCCCCATTTAGTTAATTGAGATGTATTTATTAATACTTGTTGAGTTAATTTTTTTAAATAATTAAAATTTAATGTATATCCATAATAATTTAAAATTTCTTTTAATAAAGGAAAAATATAATAATATTCAAAATATTCAATTTCTAAAGAAATTATTATCATATTATATAAATAAAAAAACCCTAAATTGAATTTCATTATAATGATTATCCATAACAAAAAAAGAATTCTACTAATCAAGTGCTTTAATTTAATTTTAGTTTTTTATTTTGGAATCAAAAATTCATTTCTGCTAATTGAACTTTTTCAAATTGTTTCTTTTTAAGGACTAAAAAAATTTGTGCTAATGTAACAGATGCAAAAAATACTAAAAGACCTTGAACACGTAATTGATCTTGAAGTACTATTTCTGCATCTCCCTGACCAAAGCCACCCACATTAGGATTATTTGTTAAAGGTTGATCTGCTTTAATTAATTCACCTTCTGAAATGATAAGTTCTGGTCCTGAAGGTACAATATCTACAACTTGACGACCATCTAAACTCTCAATAGTTATTTCATAGCCACCTTTTTCTTTACGTAAAATTGTAGTTACTTTACCTGTAGCTGATGCATTATAAACAGTATTATTACTCTTACTTCCATCCGGATAAATTTGTCCTCGTCCTCTATTAGCACCTAAGTATATAGGATATTTTAGAAAATTTGTTTCTTTATTAACAGCAGGATCTGGTGAAAGAATAGGAAATACAATTTCACTATATTTTTTACCCGGAACAGGACCTATTACAATAATATTTTTTTTATCAGGACTATAAGGTTGAAAATAAAGATTACCTATTTTCTCTTTAATTTCTGGAGGAATACGATCCGAAGGTGCTAATTCAAATCCTTTGGGTAAAATAAGAACAGCGCCCACATTTAATGTTCCTTTTTTACCATTAGCAAGAACTTGTTTAATTTGTGTATCGTAAGGAATTTTAACAACAGCTTCAAATACAGTATCTGGTAATATAGATTGAGGAACTTCAATATCCACAGGTTTTTTAGCCAAATGGCAATTAGCACATACAATACGACCGGTTGCTTCTCGAGGGTCTTCATAGGCTTGTTGTGCAAAAATTGGATATGCTTCGGAAATAGATGGCCAACCTATTAATTTCATTAAGATTATAATCGAAATTGATTGAATCACACATTTTTTTATCCAATGACTAATATTTTTTTTTTGCATTGTTTAATTACTCTTTTTCAAGAAATTAAGGATATTTAGCTAAACTAATGATCCTTATTTATAATTCTGCCCATTATAATAATAATGACGATCATAAATCAAAAATATTCTACTCTACATTATTAACTAGAAAGACTAACTAATAATTAAAAAATTAGTTTATAAATTAAAAATTTCATTTTTATTCATTCATTGTATGATAAGTCGCTACGATAGAAGGAGATATACGATTTAAATGACGAAAAATCCAATATTTAAAAACAGTATCTAAAATAACTGGAAAAGTCGAAACAAAACAAGATATTATATGTTTATTATGGGCAAATCCCAAATGTTCTAAAAAAGAACCTATAACTATTTCCCAACCATGAGGTGAATGAAATCCAATACATGAATCGGTTAATAAAAGAATAAAAAAAGCTTTCATTGTGTCACTTAAACTATAAAATAATTCTTGAATCCAAGAATTTAAAATCGTTAGTCTTTGTTTACCTAAAATAAAGACACCGCTTAAGGTAATGAAATAAATCATATCTGTTAATAATTGTAAAAGAGTATTTAAACTATTTTCATTATATGTTTCAATTAACTGAATTGTTTTTTGATGAATCTCTAGATCAAGATCCTGTGATTGTATTTCTTTCAAAGAATTTATCATTATTTTATCTAACCAAATAAGTTCTTCTATTTCTTGAAGTCGTTTTAAAGCTATTTCTTGTTGAAAAGGATTAAGAAAAATTTGAAACTGATAAGTATTCCACCAATTTTTGAGCCAAGGCTCTGAAAACCAGGATTTGAAAAAAATAGAAAATCCCCAGGGAATAAAAAATAAGAATAACATATATTGTAAAGAAGCCAATGCCTGATAACGAGCTATTTGAAAATCTTGAAGAACTAGCGAAGTTGACTGTCCTGTTAATTCTGCTTGAGATCCAGATAAAGTACGAGTTATTGAACGAGGTACAAGACCAATAGATTCGTAAGCTGCTATAGTAAAATTTAATTTTTTTAAATTTTTAAAATACAAAGAATTTTTTAATTTTTTTTTTTCAGGAGGAAAAAGAGAAAAAGAATAATGATATTTCCATGTATCTAAGTCATTTAAACTAGCTTCAATCCAAGCTAACTTTTTATTCATTTGTTTAATTCTTTTTGAACTTTTTGTTAGTAAATTAGTCGAAATAAAATAAGTTTTAATTTTAATAATTTTTTTTTTACAGTTAATTTTAATTTTGTCTAATTTATTTTCAATTTTTTTTACAAAATTTTCAGGTGAGAAAAAAAAACATATATTTTTCCAAAAAGAAAAAAAATAAAACTGCGGAAATATTAAAAATTGTTGAATAAATTTAATAAAGAATAAAAAATAATGACTAACTTTAGAAAAAAAAGAATTGAAAAAATTGAATATAATGAAGAACAAATTATGCATAATGCTTAAAAAGAATAAACTAATTTTATATTCTAACAAACTACAGTATATTACAAATACACAGTTATTTAAATTTGTATTTATATATAGCATTATGGCCTGCCAAGACCGTCTCGAAGATAAATTTTTATTTTTATAAGAAAGATAATTTTGTTTTATATTTTGTATTTTTTTGCTCGTCTTATAAGCCCTTTCTAAAGAACGGTACGGAGTTTTTGATAGCAGAAAAAAAAATTGCGCGAAATAAGATTTCATAAATATTAAATATTATTTAAAATTCGTTAAAACGAGAAAAAACAATATTAAGGTTTTTTATTGTATTAATTAAAGAAAGTGAAAATTCTTTTAAACCTTTTTTTAAATTTAAAGTCCTTCTATAGATACACGTAAAAATCGAGCTAACTGAGCCGCTTTTTCTTCTATTTCTCCCAAAGTTAATTTTTCTCCAAAACGTGTTAGAGGAATATCTTGTTGACCTTTTATTTTCATATAGAGACTACGCCGAGGATAAATACCTTCTTGAATTTCCATACGTATTCCTTGTATATCTTTCATGAAAAAATTAATATAAATACGCCGATTTTTTCCAGGGAATCCCCAACGAAATAAAGAAACCACTTTTTCTTTTTTATCAAATTTATTATAACCACTACCTACATTCCATAAAATGGTACACCATAAATAAGAACTAAGAAATAGACCGGCGATACCGTAGAAACACATAACAACTCCTTGAGGGACAAAGAAAATTTGTTGAGATGATAAAAAAGGTATTAGATCTTTGCCGAAATAACTGGAAGATCCTACAGAAAAAAACCCAAATGCACCGAATAAAAGAATAGATGCCCAATAAAAATTACTGATTCTTCGAGATCCTATTATAGGCTCTACCCAAAGCCATTCAGATTCACGATTCATAGTGGCGTCTCCTAAAACTTATTAAATATATATATATACTGTAACTAGTAAAAAAGCCAAACTAAAATTTTTTACAAATTAAATTTCTATTTAATTTGTCATTTTTATTTATATATATATCTATATATATAAACATATATATAGATATATACTTATTACTTTAAAATGTTTGAATTTTGAAGTTAATAAAAAAAACGAAATATAAAAATATAGATATAAAATTTTTGTTAAATAATAACTAAAAATTTTATATTATTTCATCTTGTTCAATATATATAAATAAAGAAGCCATTGTAATTGCTGGAGAAACTGGACCTATTAGAGGTACAAAAATCGAAGGTAAATAAGAAGCTGTCATAAAAAAATTACCTTTAATAATATTATTTAGAGAAAAAATAGTTATAAAAAAATAAGAAAATTAATTATACTGTTTTTCTAAAAAGATGTTAATATATTTTTTTATCATTACTTAAAAGTTTTTCAATATAAATTATTTAACCTAAAAATTAAAAATTTGATTAAAATTTAAATAAAGCAATTCTATTAAAATATAAAATTTTAACATCTATACAAAAATTATAACATTTAAAAAGAATAAAAAAAATTTAATTAAATTTTTTTATGAAATTGAAAAAAATAATTATTAGATTCTTTATAAGCAGCTAAATCATAAAGTTCAAATATTTTACCTAAAACTCCTTTTAAAAGATTACGTGGAACAATTAAATCGGGTGAACCATGATCAAATAAAGATTCAGCAACTTGAAAACCATATGGTATTTTTTGACGTAATGTTTGTTCAATTACTCTTTTACCAGCAAATGCAATATATGCTTTAGGTTCAGCAATAATTATATCTCCTAGCATACCAAAACTAGCAGTAACGCCACCCGTTGTAGGATATGTAAGAATAGCTATATAAAGTAATTTTTTTTTAGCTTGATGAATTTGCAAAACAGATGAAATTTTAGCCATTTGCATTAAGCTTAATGTTCCTTCTTGCATACGTGCTCCTCCGGAAGAGCAAACAATAATTAATGGAATAGATTTTTCAGTAGCATATTCAATAAGACGAGTTATTTTTTCGCCCACTACCGAACCCATACTTCCTCCCATAAATTGAAATTCCATAACTCCAAGAGCAATTAAATTTTTATTTAATTTGCCTATACCTGTTTGAATAGCATCAGTTAAGCCAGTTCTTTTTTGATAAAAAATAACACGAGTTTTATAAGAATCTTCATCAGAAAATTTTAAGACATCCCGAGCAACCATATCTTCATCCATAGGCTGCCAGGTTCCGCGATCAATTAAAAGTTCAATTCTTTCTGTACTGTTAATTTGTAAATGATATCCACATTCTTCGCAAATCGATTTGTTTTGTTTTAAAAATCTGACATAAAGAATGTTTTCACAATTATCACATCGAGTCCATAATCCGTTAGTAGTATTAACTTTAAGTTTTTTTCTTTCATTAAGAATATATCCTTTTGTTGCTTTTTCGATAGAAGCTCCAATTAATCCACCAAATCGGCGTTTATCTTCAAACCAATTCATTAAAGACATATTAGTATTTTTTTTATTTTTTATTTCTACATATTAATAATGAATATGTATTTTATATAATTAATATTTTTTATATATCGATAATATTTAAATTTTTTACATAATAAAATGTATAAGTAAATTTTAATATAGATAAAAAATATTTAGAAAAAAGTTTTTAATGGTTTAGAAGGGATTTGAACCCTTGACCTCATGGTTCGGAACCATATGCTCTAATCCACTGAGCTACAAAACCTTTAAAAGTTTATTAGTAATATATATTTATATATTTTTTTTATTAACAAAAAAAATTAATGACAAATTTTAAAATATTTCATTATTATTAAGTAGAAAAAAAAAACTTATAAGTTTTTTTTTTTCTACTTAATAATAATGAAATATTTTTTTAGTTTCCTAAATTTAAAATTTTATTTTTACCAGAATGAGATAGAAGTAAAAAAAAAAGTTACATTATATTATATTATATTATATTATATAGTATCAATTGTCTCAAATTCAAATTTGATTTCTTTCCAAACTTCACAAGCCGCAGCTAATTCAGGACTCCATTTAGTAGCTTCACGAATAACTTCATTACCTTCGCGAGCAAGATCACGTCCTTCATTACGAGCTTGTACACAAGCTTCTAAAGCAACTCTATTAGCAACTGCACCAGGTGCATTACCCCAAGGATGACCTAAGGTTCCTCCACCAAACTGTAATACAGAATCATCCCCAAAAATTTCAGTTAGTGCTGGCATATGCCAAACGTGGATACCGCCAGAAGCTACAGGTAAAACACCTGGTAGAGAAACCCAGTCTTGAGTGAAGTAAATACCACGGCTTCTATCTTTTTCGATATAATCATCACGAAGTAGATCAACAAACCCTAAAGTTACTTGACGTTCTCCTTCAAGTTTACCTACTACAGTACCAGCGTGAATATGATCTCCCCCGGATAAACGTAATGCTTTAGCTAATACACGGAAATGCATACCATGATTTTTTTGGCGGTCAATAACTGCATGCATTGCACGATGAATATGAAGAAGTAAGCCATTATCACGAGAATAATGAGCCAAACTAGTATTTGCAGTAAAACCACCGGTTAAATAATCGTGCATAATAATAGGCATACCTAGTTCTCTAGCAAATGCAGCTCTTTTCAGCATTTCTTCACACGTACCTGCGGTAGCATTTAAATAATGTCCTTTAATTTCACCCGTTTCAGCTTGAGATTTATAAATAGCTTCCGCTACAAATAAGAAACGATCTCTCCAGCGCATAAAAGGTTGAGAATTTACGTTTTCATCATCTTTTGTGAAATCGAGTCCACCACGAAGACATTCATATACAGCTCTACCATAGTTTTTAGCAGATAAACCTAATTTTGGCTTAATAGTACATCCTAATAATGGACGACCATATTTGTTTAATTTATCTCGTTCAACTTGAATACCATGAGGTGGGCCTTGAAAAGTTTTGGAATAAGCTGGAGGAATACGTAAATCTTCTAGACGTAAAGCTCGTAAAGCTTTGAATCCAAAAACATTACCAACAATAGAAGTAAATAAATTGGTAACAGAACCTTCTTCAAATAAGTCTAATGGGTAAGCAACATAAGCAATATATTGATTATCTTCTCCAGGAACTGCTTCAATATCATAGCATCGTCCTTTGTAACGATCGAGACTAGTAAGTCCATCGGTCCAAACAGTGGTCCATGTACCAGTGGAAGATTCCGCAGCTACTGCAGCTCCTGCCTCCTCAGCTGGTACTCCTGGTTGAGGAGTCATTCGAAATGCTGCTAAAATATCAGTTTCTTTAGTCTGATAATCTGGAGTGTAATAAGTTAATCTGTAATCTTTAACACCAGCTTTAAATCCAACACCTGCTTTAGTCTCCGTTTGTGGTGACATAGGTCCCTCCCTACAACTCAATTGATAATTCTTGCAAAGATGAGGTCTACTCGACAAATAAATTTTTTTAGTTTTATAAAAAAAAATTTATTTAGTATTTAATTTTGTCTGTTTTTGGACAAAGTTATTTTACTATAACAAAACAGTATCATTGTATATTATTTTTGACATTTGATGCAACTCCGATTATTTTTTAATAAATAATTTCTATTTTTCTAAGCATTGACCTAATAATGTTTTGAATGTTAAACTAATTAATGAGAATAAATTTTTATTAAAAAGGGATTAAAAAATAACAAAAAATAAACTATTGTTTAATTTATTTTTTTAAAATAAATTAAAATTTTTTTTATTTAAATATATTTATTATTTATTAATATTTAAAATTAAAAAAATTATACATTTTTTACACTTTTTAATTTTTTTCTCATTTTTCATGCTTATATGTATTCTTATATCTATATATAAGTAATTAGTTCAAGATACTTTTTTTCTTCAATAATTAAATGATCGAGTTGATACTAAATATTTTTTAATATAATCAGCAACTAATTTTATTACTTTTAAATTCTATGAAAACAGATTCTCGTACTTTTGGAACTTCAACACTTATTGCTAAAAATATAGGACGTATTACTCAAATTATTGGTCCCGTATTAGATGTTACTTTTTCCCCAGGTAAAATGCCTAATATTTATAATTCTCTAATAGTTAAAGGGCAAAATACAGCAGGTCAAGAAATTAATGTTACTTGTGAGGTACAGCAATTGTTAGGAAATAATAAGGTTCGAGCTGTTGCTATGAGTGCGACAGATGGTTTAATGAGAGGAATGCAAGTTATTGATACAGGAGCTCCTTTGAGTGTCCCGGTCGGGGAAGCTACTCTTGGACGTATCTTTAATGTCTTAGGAGAACCTGTTGATAATCTTGGTCCCGTAGATGCTAGTACGACTTTTCCTATTCATAGATCTGCTCCAGCTTTTACACAATTAGACACTAAATTGTCTATTTTCGAAACAGGAATTAAAGTAGTAGATCTTTTAGCTCCTTATCGGCGTGGTGGAAAAATTGGATTGTTTGGAGGAGCTGGTGTAGGAAAAACCGTACTTATTATGGAATTAATTAATAACATTGCTAAAGCACATGGTGGTGTGTCTGTATTTGGTGGAGTAGGAGAACGTACTCGTGAAGGAAATGATCTTTACATGGAGATGAAAGAATCAAAAGTTATTAATGAGGAAAATATTTCAGACTCAAAAGTAGCCTTGGTTTATGGGCAAATGAACGAGCCCCCTGGAGCTCGTATGAGAGTAGGATTAACTGCTTTAACAATGGCCGAATATTTTAGAGATGTCAATAAGCAAGATGTACTTTTATTTATTGATAATATTTTTCGTTTCGTCCAAGCAGGCTCAGAAGTCTCTGCTTTACTAGGTAGAATGCCATCTGCTGTAGGTTATCAGCCAACTTTAAGTACAGAAATGGGTACTTTACAAGAAAGAATAACTTCAACAAAAGAAGGATCTATTACTTCAATTCAAGCAGTTTACGTACCTGCGGATGACTTAACTGATCCAGCTCCTGCTACAACTTTTGCCCATCTAGATGCAACTACTGTATTATCAAGAGGACTAGCAGCCAAAGGTATTTATCCAGCAGTAGATCCTTTAGATTCAACTTCAACTATGCTTCAACCTTGGATTGTAGGCGAAGAACACTATGAAACAGCTCAAGGGGTTAAGCAAACATTACAACGCTATAAAGAACTACAAGATATTATAGCTATTCTTGGACTTGATGAATTATCAGAGGAAGACAGATTGACTGTTGCAAGAGCTCGAAAAATTGAACGTTTTTTATCTCAACCTTTTTTCGTAGCAGAAGTATTTACAGGTTCTCCAGGTAAATATGTTAGTCTTATTGAAACCATTAAAGGTTTTCAAATGATTCTTTCCGGAGAATTAGATAGTTTTCCCGAGCAAGCTTTTTATTTAGTAGGTAATATTGATGAAGCTACTGCAAAAGCTGCAACCTTACAAGTGGAGAATTAATAAAAATGACCCTAAATCTTCGTGTAATGGCTCCAAACCGAATTGTTTGGAATTCTGAAGTACAAGAAATTGTTTTATCTACAAATAGTGGTCGAATTGGTATATTACCTAATCATGCGCCACTTTTGACAGCCTTAGATATAGGTATTATAAAAATACGACTTAATGAAAAATGGTCTACTATGGCATTAATGGGTGGGTTTGCTATGATAGATAATAATCAAATGACAATTCTAGTAAATGAAGCGGAAAAAGCTAATGAAATAAATTTGCAAGAAGCCCAAGAAGCTTTTCAGCTTGCTCAGACCAAACTATCGCAAGCAGAAGGTCGAAAACAAGCTATCGAGGCTAATTTGACTTTGAAAAGAGCAAAAGCACGTTTAGAAGCTATTCAAGCTATTTCTTAAAATTTCCAAACTTAGTGAACTTAATGTTAATGAACTTAATGGCATAAAACTTTATGCCATTAAGTTTTTTTATTCAGCATTTACCTACTATTGGATTTGAACCAATGACTCTCGCCGTATGAAAGCGATACTCTAAACCACTGAGTTAAGTAGGCTAGTTTTATTCTAGCCTATTAATTAACATATAAGCAATATTTTTATTAATATACTGAAAAAAAAATATAAAATAAAAAAAATTATTTTATTCTGTTTAAATAATTATATTTAATTATATTGACAAAAAAAAAAAATTATGTTAGTATTTTTTTACTTGAAAATAATAATAAGGGCTATAGCTCAGCGGTAGAGCACCTCGTTTACACGTGCGCCAATGCTTTTAAAAAACTTATCGAATTCTACGATTCACAAAAAGTTTTATTTTGTGAAATATTTTGTCTTACTTTTCGTAGTGGCATAACAGAACAATAGCATGACAAAAAATGAAATTCCAATTTATTAGAAATTGAAATTTATCATTTAGTTGATATGGTAAAATTGAAAATTATTTAATGTTAAGCATGATGAGGAAAATACGAGGACCTCGAGATATTCTATTTTTTTACTTTATAAGCTTTATGGTGTATAAAGTTTAAAATTCTTCAAGTAATAGAAATTTATTTTGAGTAAATCCATGCTAAATTAAGCAAACCTATGTCAATATTAAATTTTTTTTTAAACTTTGGGATTGCTTCAAAAAAATTTTTAAGCACACGGAGCTATTTTATTATTCCAATAAAAAAAGGATAGCAAAATAACTAAACTTTTAGTTTTAGTTAACTAGAGAGCCCAATGCAAAAAAAATGCATGTTGGGTTCCTAAAGTAGTTAGAAGTGTATTTTAAATAAATATTTTTAACTATTTTACCGAGATTGTCTACGGTTCGAATCCGTATAGCCCTAAATTATTAAATATTTAATATTTAAAATATTTTAATCAATTAGTATTATTTTTTTTTCCATAATTTCATACAAATTATTTATAGTTTGTCTATATATAATTATAATATAATTATAAAATTGAAGTCTTTTCTATATTTCTATATAAAAATAAAAAAAATTGTTCTTTTTGTTTTTATATAAGTTTATTTTTCAGGAGTATACTAATGTTTTTATTACCTAAATATAATTCTTTTTTTCTTTTTTTATTAATAGCTAGTTCTATTCCTATATTAACTTTTTTCCTTTCTAATATCTTAGCACCAGTTGGCAATAATAATAAAAGACCAGAAAAATTTACTGGTTATGAATCGGGTATAGAACCAATGGGTGATGCTTGGATCCAATTTCAAATTCGCTATTATATGTTTGCTCTAGTTTTTGTTATTTTTGATATAGAAACAGTTTTTCTTTATCCCTGGGCTATGAGTTTTACTGAATCAGGCTTATCCGCTTTCATTGAAGCTTTAGTTTTTGTATCTATTTCAATCATCGGTTCAGTATATGCATGGCGGAAAGGAGCACTAGAATGGTCTTAAATTTTAACTATTATATTATGATTCTGAAAATCAAATTAATAATTCTATGAAGCCACTTATAAATTCACTTTCTAATAAAAGAAACTCAAATTCAATTATTTTAACCACTTTTAATGATTTTTCAAATTGGGCCAGACTTTCTAGTTTATGGCCACTTCTTTACGGTACTAGTTGTTGTTTCATCGAGTTCGCTTCATTAATTGGTTCACGCTTTGATTTCGATCGTTATGGTTTAGTCCCAAGGTCTAGTCCAAGACAAGCAGATCTTATAATAACAGCTGGTACTGTAACAATGAAAATGGCACCATCTTTGGTAAGATTGTATGAGCAAATGCCCGAACCTAAGTATGTAATTGCTATGGGAGCATGTACTATTACCGGAGGTATGTTTAGTACAGATTCTTATAGCACTGTGCGTGGGGTAGATAAATTAATTCCTGTAGATATTTATTTACCTGGTTGTCCACCAAAACCAGAAGCTATTATAGATGCTATAATAAAACTTCGTAAAAAGGTAGCGCAAGAAACATATCAAGATAAATATAAATTTAATCAAGGAGAAAGGTATTTAACATTAAATCATAAATTTAATTTTATATCGACTATTACTACTGCACAATTTAATACACAATTATATCCTCAATTTTCTAAGTCTCAATTTAAATCAACTTTAGAAATTTTTGCTTCATCTAAAAAAAAAAACTTAACTTTTTTATTAAAAGATGAAGATAAGAAGAAAAACATTCAAAATAAATAGAATTTTTTAAAAACTTAAATATGTTAAATACTTATACAAATAATTCGATTACTACTAAAATACAAGGGCGATTATCCACTTGGTTAGCAAAGCATAAACTCGCTCATCGACCTTTAGGTTTTGATTATCAAGGTGTAGAAATTTTACAAATTCGATCTGAAAATTGGCTTTCCACAGCGGTTGCTTTATATGTTTATGGTTTTAACTATCTTCGTTCCCAATGCGCTTATGATGTAGCACCTGGTGGCTCACTAGCCAGTGTATATCATTTTACGAAAATACAAAATAATGCAGATCAACCTGAAGAAATATGTATAAAAATTTTTGTATCGAGACAAAAACCTAAAATACCCTCTGTTTTTTGGATTTGGAAAAGTGCGGATTTTCAAGAACGGGAATCTTACGATATGTTTGGAATTTCTTATGAAAATCATCCACGTCTTAAACGTATACTAATGCCCGATACTTGGATTGGCTGGCCCTTACGTAAAGATTACATTGTACCAAATTTTTATGAGTTACAAGATGCTTATTAATTTTTACCTTCAAAAGCTAAATTATGTAAATAAATATTTAAATTATCTTTTTTTATTTATTACTTAATATAATTTGTAGGTAAAGAAAAAAATAATACTAATTGGAAATCTACGTTTTTTATTTTTTAAAAGGTTTTTGTTTTATTGTCTCGAAATAGACAATAAAACAAAAACCTTTTTATGAAAAATATATGATAGGAAAAGAAAAAATTAAAAATAATTTTATGATGCCAGAAACCAGATTTGAACTGGTGACACAAGGATTTTCAGTCCTCTGCTCTACCAACTGAGCTATTCCGGCTTTCCTATTTGCTTATCCTAACATAAACTTGAAGCCTATGTCAATAAAAAAGTACAATTTTGGGGGTAGAGGGACTTGAACCCTCACGGTCAATAAAGCCAACGGATTTTCTTTTTACTACAATTTAAATTGTTGCTAAAATTAACATAACATGTAAAATTGGACTCTATCTTTATCCTCGCTTAATAGTATTTAATATTTAAAAAGAACTTATAAATAAATTAAATTTTATTTTTATTAATAAATATAAAATAAATTTTAATTAAATAAAATATAAAATCTTTTTTGTTAGGATAGCTTCCATTGAGTCTCTGCACCTATCTTATTTTTAATATATAATAAAATTTGGCTCAGGATTGCTTATATTTTTTTTCAACCCAAGTTTCCCTGAATTTGAAAGCTTGCATTTAGTAAGTTTTTCTACTAAAGCTCAAATTATTTAAGTCCGTAGCGTCTACCAATTCCGCCATACCCCCCCTTTTTTTTACTCAAAATATTTGTATAAAAAATATTTTGACTAGTAGAATTTAGTTATACTAAATAATTATAATATTTTATAAGTTTTAAAGCAATAGTTTATATATATATACATATACAAATTTTTTTTTTAATTATTAAAATCAATAGTTTTTTTGTAATTAATAGTAATTATTGCATTATTAAAATTTTATTGATATAATTGATTTAATTACATAAAAAAAAAAATTAAATAAAACTACTATTTAATTTTATGGATAAAGCCTGCTTAGCTCAGAGGTCAGAGCACCGCACTTGTAATGCGATGGTCATCGGTTCAACTCCGATAGCGGGCTTTTTTTAATGTTCACCTCAATACCATAAATAAATTTTAAAAGAAAAAATTTAAAAACTTTTAAAAGTTTATTTATAAAAAAAAAAATACTATTTTTTTTTGTAGTATCTCCCATGTTATGATGTTCTTGACTAAAGAAAAATATAGAATTTTTTAGTGAAAAGAGGTAAATAAATTAAAAGTAAGAAAAAGAAAAACAAATTAATTAAATACTTTTTATTATTAGTAATAATATGACTATTATCATCTTATTTTTCATTATTATTATTTTTTTCGTAAATTTTTTGTAAAAATAAGGAGTGTTTATGTCCCGTTATCGAGGACCTCGTGTAAGAATAATACGCCGTTTAGGAGCTTTACCAGGACTAACTAATAAAACGCCCCAGTTAAAAACTAATTCGATCAATCAATCAATATCTAATAAAAAAATTTCTCAATATCGCATTCGTTTGGAAGAAAAACAAAAATTACGTTTTCATTATGGAATAACAGAGCGACAATTACTTAACTATGTACGTATTGCTAGAAAAGCAAAAGGGTCAACAGGTGAAGTGTTATTACAATTACTTGAAATGCGCTTAGATAACGTTATTTTTCGATTAGGTATGGCTCCTACGATTCCTGGAGCAAGGCAACTAGTAAATCATAGACATATTTTAGTTAATGATCATATAGTAAATATACCAGGTTATCGGTGTAAACCTGAGGATTTTATTACTATAAAAGATCGACAAAAATCTCAGGCTATAATTAGTAAAAATCTAAATTTGTATCAAAAATATAAAACACCAAATCATTTAACTTATAATTTTTTGAAAAAAAAGGGATTAGTTAATCAAATACTAGATCGTGAATCCATTGGTTTAAAAATAAATGAATTATTAGTTGTAGAATATTATTCTCGTCAAGCTTAATTAGCAACTAAAAGTATTTTTAATTATATACATAATAAAGATTTGCAACTTCGGAAAGAGAGGGATTCGAACCCTCGGTAAACAAAAGTATACATAGCATTTCCAATGCTACGCCTTCGACCACTCGGCCATCTTTCCTATAATATTTTTCTGTGATTTTAAATTATAAGTTTACAGAATAGCAAGTTTTTTAGTTTTTTATAATTAATAAAATAAATTTATTAACATATTGAATATATATACATTTATATTAAATAAATAAATTATAAAAACTATTTTTAATGGATTTATTCTCAAATAAAAGGGAATATTAGAAATTTGCCATAATTTTTTATGCCTCGATCTCAAAAAAACGATAATTTTATTGATAAAACTTTTACAATTGTTGCAGACATTTTATTACGAATAATTCCGACTACACAAAGGGAAAAAGAAGCTTTTAGTTATTATAGAGATGGTGTGATTTGACTTTTGAACCTTTACAGGATTTTCTCGAATAAGGAAAAAAACATGAAAATATTTAATTACATGAAACTTATACTTAGTGAAGGTTAGTTTAGAAAAAAAAATTCCTTCTGTCGTGTACCCTCGATTAATGTAGCCTTGAATGCTTTAATTTTTTAAGAATTAAAGTATTAAGCAAAAGGTTAAAGCTATAGTTTTCATTTCATTTTACAAGCATACATAATTGGAAAAGCATTACGTGTAGAAATCGACAGCACAAATACTTCGTAAAATAAAAAAAATTTATACTCAATTTATACTCAATAGTAAAAAGTAGTTACTAATAAATTAATGGTTAGAAAAACAAAAATCCATCTCGTTTGTGAATTGGGTACTCATATGACCATCGGAGATTGTCGAAAAAAGCTAATCCTTTGAGAAACAAAGTATTAAGAACAAAGAAAAACTTAAAAATGAAATTTGAGATTAAAATAAAAATCCTTTTTAAAGAAAGGATGGCTAGCTATTTTTTTAAGAAAACTAGTCCTTGGTATTTTATTATATTGGGTAAATCTTTTATAAATTTAAAGATTAATCCCTTTTATGGAGTAAACAAGAGAAGCCGTATGAAATAAAAATTTCATGTACGGTTTTGAAACGAAGTTTATTTTTTTTGTAAAATATATAGACGATCGTAACGAATGTCAGCTCAATCTGAAGGAGAATATGCGGAAGCTCTACAAAATTATTATGAAGCTATGCGTTTAGAAATTGATCCTTATGATCGAAGTTATATACTATATAACATAGGCCTTATTCATACAAGTAATGGAGAACATACAAAAGCTTTAGAATATTATTTTCAAGCTTTAGAACGAAATCCATCTTTACCACAAGCTTTTAATAATATGGCTGTAATCTGTCATTACGTGTGGCTATCAATATAATATATATTTTTTAGTAAAAACTACCATAATTCTAAATAAAAAAGTGGAGACTTATTACATAGAAATCACTAAAAAAGATTTTTATTAGCTGTAATAAATAAAAATGCATTATAAATCTAAAAATGAAAAAAGATTTAAATAAATGAAAGTCTAAAAACTCTATGGATAATATGATTTAATTTATTAAAAAAGCACCATAACATACAGTATTATGATCCGATAAAAATCTGTTTCAAAAAAGTCACTTATGTAATAAAGTTGAATTAAATGGCAATTAAATGAACAGCGGTGTAGTCTTAGATCCTAAAGAGATAAAGTATTTTTTATAAATAAATAATTAAATACTCAAAAAGTTTGATTACAAATAAGATAGTTCCCTAAATTTTTTTTTGTAGGAGAAAAGATAAAAATAAAAGAAAAAAAAAATTATAATTTTTTTTCTTTTATTTAAAACTTATTTCATTAATCAATTTTCTATTATAAACTTTTTTACTATAAACCTATTATGATCAAAAATATTAATTATTAATAAATAATTTGCATAATTTTTTTTAATCAAATAATCAATTTAATTAAGTAATAATATAAGTAATGATATAGTAAATTTAATTAAGTGAGCCGTATGAGGTAGGAAACTCTCATGTACGGTTCTAAGGGAAGATGCTTTACCTATCCCAACCGAGGAGAACAGGCTATTCAGCAAGAAGATTTTGAAACATCTGAAGCTTGGTTTAACCAAGCAGCAGAATACTGGAAACAAGCTATTTCGCTTGCTCCAAGCAATTATATTGAAGCACAAAATTGGCTGAAAGTAACAGGACGTTTTAAATAAGAGAAGTATCATAAAATAGAAATTTAAATTACTTTTACTAAAAATATAATTGAAATTAAGATGGTCCATTAAGCACCTTAAAGATGTGTCATAATAAACTTGAATACCTGCCCTAAGTAACTTCTGTATTATAGTTGCACCAGTTTTAAACTGAAGAAAAAAAAGAAAAAAGTTAAATAATCAAATAATAGATTTCTTTTAGAAGTTTACTATTAATTATTGGTAGGTCTTTCCTATGCCTCGTCTAAAGAGAGGAGAACCTCGATGACTATTCGTTCACCGGAACCAGAAGTCAAGATTATGGTAGAAAAAGATCCCGTAAAAACTTCTTTTGAAAAATGGGCTAAACCAGGACATTTTTCAAGAACTTTAGCTAAGGGTCCTAATACTACAACCTGGATCTGGAACTTACATGCTGATGCTCATGATTTTGACAGTCATACAAATGATTTAGAAGAAATTTCTCGTAAAGTATTTAGTGCTCACTTTGGTCAGTTAGCCGTTATTTTTATTTGGCTAAGTGGTATGTATTTCCATGGGGCTCGTTTTTCAAATTATGAAGCATGGCTAAGTGATCCTACTCACATTAAACCTAGTGCTCAAGTCGTTTGGCCAATAGTAGGACAAGAAATTTTGAATGGAGATGTAGGTGGAGGTTTTCAAGGAATACAAATAACCTCTGGCTTTTTTCAACTTTGGCGAGCATCTGGAATAACTAGTGAATTACAGCTTTATTCGACTGCAATAGGTGGATTAGTTTTTGCAGCTTTAATGCCCTTCGCTGGATGGTTTCATTACCATAAAGCTGCTCCTAAATTAGCTTGGTTTCAAAATGTAGAATCTATGTTAAACCATCATTTAGCAGGTCTATTAGGCTTAGGATCTTTATCTTGGGCAGGACACCAAGTACATGTTTCCTTACCGATTAATCGACTTCTAGATGCTGGAGTAGATCCTAAAGAAATACCACTTCCTCATGAATTTATTTTAAATCGTGATCTTTTAGCTCAGCTCTATCCAAGTTTCTCTAAAGGGTTAACCCCATTTTTTACTTTAAATTGGTCAGAATATTCAGATTTTTTAACTTTTCGCGGAGGATTAAATCCAATTACTGGAGGTCTATGGTTAACTGATACAGCGCATCATCATTTAGCTATTGCAGTTATTTTTATTATAGCTGGCCATATGTATAGAACTAATTTTGGTATCGGTCACAGCATGAAGGAGATTTTAGAAGCACATAAAGGCCCATTTACAGGTGAAGGCCATAAAGGACTATATGAAATTTTAACTACTTCATGGCATGCTCAATTAGCTATTAATCTCGCTATGTTAGGTTCTTTAACTATTATAGTAGCTCATCATATGTATTCTATGCCTCCTTATCCATATCTAGCTACTGATTATGCTACTCAACTCTCGTTATTTACACATCATATGTGGATCGGCGGTTTTCTCATAGTTGGAGCTGCTGCACATGCAGCTATTTTTATGGTAAGAGATTATGATCCAACAACTCAATATAACAATTTATTAGATCGTGTTTTACGACACCGTGATGCAATAATATCACATCTAAACTGGGTTTGTATCTTTTTAGGTTTCCATAGTTTCGGGCTCTATATTCATAATGATACAATGAGTGCTTTAGGCCGTCCACAAGATATGTTTTCAGATACTGCTATACAATTACAACCAGTTTTTGCTCAATGGATACAAAATACTCATGCTTTAGCGCCTAGCTTAACAGCTCCCAATGCAACAGCAAGTACTAGTTTAACTTGGGGAGGTGGTGATTTAGTTGCAGTAGGTGGAAAAGTGGCTTTATTACCAATTCCACCAGGAACAGCAGACTTTTTGGTGCATCATATTCATGCTTTTACCATTCATGTAACTGTTTTAATACTACTAAAAGGTGTTTCATTTGCCCGTAGTTCTCGTTTAATACCAGATAAAGCTAATCTTGGTTTTCGATTTCCTTGCGATGGACCTGGAAGAGGGGGAACGTGCCAAGTCTCTGCTTGGGATCATGTTTTCTTAGGTCTATTTTGGATGTACAATGCTATTTCAGTAGTTATTTTTCATTTTAGTTGGAAAATGCAATCTGATGTATGGGGTAGTATCAGCGATCAAGGAATTGTTACGCATATCACAGGAGGAAATTTTGCACAAAGTTCCATTACAATTAATGGATGGCTTCGTGATTTTTTATGGGCACAAGCATCTCAAGTAATTCAATCTTATGGTTCTTCATTATCTGCATACGGTCTTCTATTTTTGGGTGCTCATTTTGTCTGGGCCTTCAGTCTAATGTTTTTATTTAGTGGTCGTGGATATTGGCAAGAACTTATTGAGTCTATTGTTTGGGCCCACAATAAACTAAAAGTTGCACCTGCTATTCAGCCTAGAGCCTTAAGTATTGTACAAGGCCGTGCTGTAGGAGTAGCTCATTACCTTCTGGGTGGGATTGCCACAACATGGGCATTCTTCCTAGCGAGAATTATTTCAGTAGGATAATGGCTAGGAGGATTTGAAAAGCATTATGGCATCAAGATTTCCAAAATTCAGCCAGGGCCTATCTCAAGACCCAACTACTCGTCGGATTTGGTTTGGTATCGCTACCGCGCATGACTTTGAAAGTCATGATGATATGACTGAAGAACGTCTTTATCAAAAAATTTTCGCTTCTCACTTTGGTCAGCTAGCAATTATTTTTTTATGGACCTCTGGTAATTTATTCCATGTAGCTTGGCAAGGTAATTTCGAAGCATGGATACAAGATCCTTTACATGTACGACCAATTGCTCATGCAATTTGGGATCCACATTTTGGTCAACCAGCCGTAGAAGCATTTACTCGAGGCGGAGCATCAGGTCCAGTTAATATAGCTTATTCTGGAGTATATCAATGGTGGTATACAGTTGGTTTACGTAATAATCAAGATCTTTATAGCGGAGCTCTTTTTCTATTATCCATTTCGGCCCTCTTTTTAATAGCTGGTTGGCTACACTTACAGCCAAAATGGAAACCAAGTGTTTCATGGTTTAAAAATGCGGAATCTCGTCTTAACCATCATTTATCAGGACCTTTTGGCGTAAGTTCTTCAGCATGGACTGGACATTTAGTTCATGTAGCTATTCCTGAATCTCGAGGTGAACATGTAAGATGGAATAATTTGTTAACAGCATTACCGCATCCCCAAGGTTTAGGACCTTTTTTTGCAGGACAATGGAATGTTTATGCTCAAGACCCCGATTCAAATAGTCATTTATTTGGTACTTCTGAAGGATCGGGTACTGCTATTTTAACTTTTCTCGGAGGATTTCATCCACAAACACAAAGTTTATGGTTGACTGATATGGCTCACCATCATTTAGCTATTGCAGTTATTTTTATTATAGCTGGTCATATGTATAGAACTAATTTTGGTATCGGTCACAGCATGAAAGAAATTTTAGAAGCACATACCCCTCCGGGAGGCCGTTTAGGCCGTGGACATAAAGGTCTTTATGACACAATTAATAATTCTCTTCATTTTCAGTTAGGTCTTGCTTTAGCTTCTTTAGGAGTTATTACCTCGTTAGTAGCTCAACATATGTATTCTTTACCGCCATATGCATTTCTAGCACAAGACTTTACTACTCAAGCGGCATTATATACTCATCACCAATATATTGCTGGATTTATAATGACAGGTGCTTTTGCTCATGGAGCCATTTTTTTCATACGAGATTATAATCCAGAACAAAATAAAGATAATGTATTAGCAAGAATGTTAGAGCATAAAGAAGCAATTATATCACATTTAAGTTGGGCTAGTCTATTTTTAGGTTTCCATACTTTGGGACTTTATGTTCATAATGATGTTATGCTTGCCTTTGGTACTCCAGAGAAACAAATATTAATTGAACCTGTGTTTGCTCAATGGATACAATCTGCTCATGGTAAAGCTTTGTATGGCTTTGATGTACTTTTATCATCAGCAGATAGTCCAGCTTTCAACGCTGGTCAGACTATATGGTTACCAGGTTGGTTAGATGCTATTAATAATAATAGCAATTCATTATTTTTAACTATTGGTCCTGGAGATTTTTTAGTCCATCATGCTATTGCTCTAGGTTTACATACAACTACATTAATTTTAGTGAAAGGTGCTTTAGACGCACGTGGTTCCAAATTAATGCCAGATAAAAAAGAATTTGGTTATAGTTTTCCATGTGATGGTCCAGGGCGAGGAGGAACTTGTGATATTTCAGCATGGGATGCTTTTTATTTAGCTGTTTTTTGGATGCTAAATACTATTGGATGGGTCACTTTCTACTGGCATTGGAAACACATTACTTTATGGCAAGGAAATGTAGCTCAATTTAACGAATCTTCTACATATTTAATGGGATGGTTACGAGATTATCTATGGTTAAATTCTTCACAACTTATTAATGGGTATAACCCATTTGGTATGAATAGTTTATCTGTTTGGGCATGGATGTTTTTATTTGGACATCTTGTTTGGGCCACCGGTTTTATGTTCTTAATTTCTTGGCGTGGCTATTGGCAAGAGCTTATTGAAACTTTAGCTTGGGCTCATGAACGTACGCCTTTAGCTAATTTAGTTCGCTGGAAAGATAAACCAGTAGCTCTTTCTATTGTTCAAGCACGCTTAGTTGGGTTAGCCCATTTTTCAGTAGGTTATGTATTTACTTATGCTGCTTTTTTAATCGCCTCTACATCTGGTAAATTTGGTTAATAATTATTAAATGAAGTAAATTTTATTTATTTTATTGAATAGGAGAAATTCTAGTTTTAAAATCAAAATTTCTCCTATTCAATAGACAAAATACAAAGCAATATGACGGAATAGAATAAAATGAAAAAAAAAAAATGAAAAAAAAAAATTTTAAATAAAATTTTAATTTATTTCACCATTTTTAATTAAAACAAATATTTTACTTATTAAATAAAAAGATCATGGCAAAGAAAAGTCTTATTGAAAGAGGGAGAAAAAGACAGAGATTGGGAAAAAAATACCAAAATTCCCGTCAATCTATTAAAAAAAAAATAAAGGAAACTTTATCTTTAAATGAGAAATGGGAATTTCAGAAACAATTACAAACTTTACCACGTAACAGTGCACCTACAAGACTTCGTCGTCGCTGTTTCTTAACCGGAAGGCCTAGAGCAAATTATCGTGATTTTGGTTTATCTAGACATGTATTAAGAGAAATGGCTCATGCATGTTTTCTACCTGGACTGACAAAATCCAGTTGGTAAAAAATTTTGAAGAGACATGAAAGAGAGAAAAACTATAATTAAAAAGCCCCCTAATTTTAAATTTTAAATTATAATTCAAGTTAGGGGGTTTCACGAATAAATAAAAAAGTCATTGTTTGATCAATTAAAAATATGTTATTATAATATGACGCGGGGTAGAGCAGCCTGGTAGCTCGCAAGGCTCATAACCTTGAGGTCATGGGTTCAAATCCCGTCTCCGCTAAATCTATTTGTAGCCAAAATATAAAATAAATATAGTAACTTTTCTAATATTTATGATTAAATAAATGTAGAATATTAAGAATTAACCTTTAGTTCATCATTATTTTTAAATTTTCTTTATTCTTTCAACTAATTTATTATTTAGAATTCATTATCTTGTTGTGATGATCTTACAAGAGGCGGGTAGCGGGAATCGAACCCGCATATTCTCCTTGGCAAGGAGGAATTTTACCATTAAACTATACCCGCAGTTATATTTATATATATATATATAAACTTATATATATATATTTTTTTTAATATAGTCAATTCTTTATTGTATTTTTTTCTTCTATTGAGTAATAAATTGTAATAATTAAAAAAAGCCCTCCCTAGTAGAAAATATTTATTTTATCTTGTATAAAATGCTTTTTGAAACTTAGAATATAGAGTCTACGGAGGGAGGGAAGTGAAAACGTTTTACTTTCTTTTATTCATTATTTTATTAGAACCGAGATAAAATTTTATGATATGAAAGAATTAAGAACACCGACCAAAAAGACCAAGCCGACCCATAATGAAGCACCTGAAAATACAACATTTTTACTACTTGACCAACCATCGGGGGAGGCAAGCGCAACAGGTACACCAATTACTAAGAGAAACGAAATAGCAATTAATGCAAACACGGCCAACTGAAAGGCAATAGTCATGGTTGTAGTTCTCCAAGTTAAAAAAATAAAATAAATTATACCGTTAATCCTTTTCTAGTAATTATTTATTTACTAAACCAAAATATTCCAGATTTTTTTAATTCAAAAAATATTTACTTTTTATTTATGTAAGAATATTGTTAAACAAGGCTTTATTATTATATAATTATAATTAATGACCTTAATATCTTTTTCACCCAAAGGAAATGGGAGAGATGGCCGAGTGGTTTATGGCTCCGGTCTTGAAAACCGGCATAGTTTTTAAAAACTATCGAGGGTTCGAATCCCTCTCTCTCCTTCAAATTCTCTGCCAAATAAATGTTTTTTAGAAAAACAAATTAAGTTCTATATGGCTCGACTTTTTTTAGTCGAGCCATATCAATAACTAATTTGTTTTTCTATTACTAATTAAGGGGTGTCATAGAAAGAACGGGTTCAAAATCGCGATCAATTCCTTTTTCAAATCCAGCTGCAGCCGCACGCGCTCTTCCTGCATGCCATGAATGACCGACAAAGAAAAAAAATCCTAACACAAAATGTGAAGTAGCTAACCAACTTCGTGGAGAAACGTAATTTACTGCATTAATTTCAGTAGCTACACCTCCTACAGAATTTAAAGAACCTAATGGCGCATGAGTCATATACTCTGCCGAACGTCGTTCTTGCCAAGGTTGAATATCCTTTTTCAATTTACTCAAATCTAACCCATTAGGACCTCGTAGAGGTTCTAACCATGGAGCACGAAGATCCCAAAAGCGCATGGTTTCTCCTCCAAAAATAATTTCTCCAGTTGGAGAACGCATAAGGTATTTACCTAAACCAGTAGGTCCTTGAGCAGAACCTACGTTAGCTCCCAGTCGTTGATCTCTAACTAAGAAAGTAAAAGCTTGCGCTTGAGATGCTTCTGGTCCAGTAGGTCCATAAAATTCACTTGGATAAGCAGTATTATTGAACCAGACAAAACAGCAAGCGATAAAACCAAAAACGGCAATTGCTCCAAGACTATAAGATAAATAAGCTTCTCCGGACCAGACGAGAGCACGACGGGCCCAAGCAAATGGTTTTGTTAAAATGTGCCAGATTCCACCAAAAATACAGATAGAACCTAACCAAACATGTCCCCCAATAATATCTTCTAAATTATCTACACTAACAATCCACCCTTCTCCACCAAAAGGTGATTTAAGTAAATAACCAAATATAACACTAGGGCTAAGAGTAAGATTTGTAATTTTTCTTACATCGCCCCCTCCGGGGGCCCAAGTATCATAAACACCTCCAAAATATAAAGCTTTAAATACTAAAAGAAAAGCACCAGCACCTAATAAAATTAAATGAATACCTAAAATAGTAGTCATTTTATTTTTATCTTTCCAGACATAACCAAAAAAAGGAAAAGATTCTTCTAAAGTTTCTGGTCCGATGAGCGCGTGATAAATTCCTCCGAAACCCAAAACGGCGGAAGAAATTAAATGAAGTACCCCAGATACAAAATATGGAAAAGTATCTATGACCTCCCCACCAGGACCTACTCCCCACCCTAAAGTAGCTAAATGAGGGAGTAAAATTAGTCCTTGTTCATACATAGGTTTTTCTGGTACAAAATGAGCTACTTCGAAAAGATTCATTGCTCCGGCCCAAAATACAATTGATCCAGCATGAGCTACGTGAGCGCCTAGTAATTTACCAGATAAATTGATAAGTCTAGCATTACCGGCCCACCAAGCGAAACCAGTGGTTTCTTGATCACGACCACCTAAAGACAAGGTTCCATTAAAGAGCGTTTCCACGGGGTAGAACCTCCTCGGGGAATACAAAATTTTCATGAGGCTGATCTTGAGCGGCCATCCAAGCACGGATACCTTCATTTAAAAGAATATTTTTAGTATAGAAAGTTTCAAATTCAGGATCTTCTGCTGCACGAATTTCCTGAGAAACAAAATCATAAGCGCGTAGATTTAGAGCCAGCCCAACTACCCCAATTGCACTCATCCATAAACCAGTTACTGGAACGAATAACATAAAGAAATGTAACCAGCGTTTGTTCGAAAATGCAACACCAAAAATTTGGGACCAAAAACGATTAGCTGTAACCATAGAATAAGTTTCTTCAGATTGAGTTGGGTTAAATGCACGAAATGTATTTGCACCATCACCATCTTCAAACAGAGTATTTTCGACAGTTGCACCATGAATAGCGCATAAAAGAGCAGCTCCCAAAACTCCAGCAACGCCCATCATATGGAAGGGATTTAAAGTCCAGTTATGAAAACCTTGAAAGAATAAAATGAATCGAAAAATGGCAGCTACACCGAAACTAGGTGCAAAAAACCAACCTGATTGACCAAGAGGGTAAATTAAAAATACGGAAACAAAAACAGCAATTGGACCAGAAAAAGCAATTGCATTATAAGGGCGTAATTGCACAGATCTAGCTAACTCAAATTGACGCAGCATGGAACCTATTAAAGCAAAAGCACCGTGGAGAGCGACAAAAGTCCATAAACCTCCTAATTGACACCAACGAGTAAAGTCTCCTTGTGCTTCAGGACCCCATAATAGCAATAAAGAATGTGCTAAACTATTAGCAGGAGTAGAAACTGCAGCAGTTAAAAAATTACAGCCTTCTAAATAAGAGCTAGCCAATCCATGAGTATACCATGAAGTAACAAAAGTTGTACCTGTAAACCATCCACCTAAAGAGAAGTAGGCACATGGAAAAAGTAATAAACCGGACCAACCTACAAATACGAAACGATCTCTTCTTAGCCAGTCATCCATGCTATCAAATAAACCTTTTGGTTCTTTGGAAGACTTTCCAATGGCTATAGTCATAGTGATTCTCCTATTTAACTATTTTAATCATTTTTAAGTACCTTAAATAGAAAATAAAATTTAAATAATATTTCTATTTTTTGTAAATAAACTCTTCTATATTTTAAATAATTAAAAATTTAGAAGATAGGTAAACTTTTCTTTTCTTTGTTATTCATTTTTTCGCATGTCTCTTTAACTCAAATTTCTTTTTTCATTTTACTTTTTTCTAGCAAAATCTATTATAAGAATAGCCAATTTATTTAGAACAAAAATCTTTAAATTAACTAAAACATTATTTATTTATTTTAAATATTTTTTTTGTAAAAATAAATAAAATTTTTATTAAAAATGTACTATTATTATTAATTTACAATTAATCTACCAATTATATTATATCAGTTAATTGTTTTATATCCAATTTAGTCACAATATTTCATAAAAAAAAATTATTTAGTTAATCAAAATTTTATATTCTATTTTTTGTTCTACTTTTCATCTTCAATATTTTATTCACTAAAATTTTCTATAATGTGTCTTATTTTAATTAAATTAATAATATGTTTTAACTTGGAAATAAAAAACATAATTTATATTATTTTATTTTATTTTTGAGCATTTTAAAATTTTTTATTTAAGTATAAATATATAAGTATAAATATATATAAGCCCTTTATCAGATTCGAACCGATGACTTACGCCTTACCATAGCGTTACTCTACCACTGAGTTAAAAGGGCAATTTTAGTTAATTATTTGAAGATAAATATAAATAGAGTTTGTGATAAAAGAGATATATTTGTCAACTTAAATTTTATTACTTAAAGTTAAATTGTAAATTTATTTAATTTTTTAAAATTTAAATCTTTTTTCATTTACTATTTCTTAAAAAATTTTTATACTTATTTATAATACAAAAAATGAAGCATACTATTAACTATTGACAGTAAATAAAGAATTGGGTAACATAAATATGAGGAGTAAGCCCCCATCGTCTAGTGGCCTAGGACACCTCTCTTTCAAGGAGGCGACGGGGATTCGAATTCCCCTGGGGGTATTACGAAAAAATATTTATAATACTTCATTATTACATCAAATCTTTTATGAAATAATTAAAAGAGAAAAAGAATAACAAAAGACTTTATTAGTCTAATTTATTATTTTTCTCTTTTTGGGTCGATGCTCGAGCGGTTAATGGGGACGGACTGTAAATCCGCTGGCAATGCCTACGCTGGTTCAAATCCAGCTCGGCCCAAAGTTTATCCAAATTTATAAATATAAAATTTTATATATTTTTTGTTTCGTTCATCTTTTAAGTTAATAAAATTCTTTTTATAATTTAAAATTAAAAAAAAGAAGTTTACTACTTATTATATTAATTTGACATAAAGCTTTTTAGATCGACATAATAAATATGTACATATTTATAGGGATTGTAGTTCAATTGGTTAGAGCACCGCCCTGTCAAGGCGGAAGTTGCGGGTTCGAGTCCCGTCAATCCCGCATATCTAATATAAATGAATTAAATAACTTGATCAAATTTTATTAATATTTTTCTCTATTTCTTATTAAATTAATTTAAATAAACGTTTTCTTATTTTATTATCAAATAAAAGATTTTTGAATTTTAATAAAAAGAAATTATATTAAAAAAATACTGTTTTTTAATATAACTTCTTTTTATTAATATATTCACTTTTTTGTATCAAATAAAAAAAAATAACTTTTAATTTATTTTGTTTAGTTTATTAATAAAATAGTCAATTTCGTTTTGAAAAAGCCATTTATTTTTAAGTAATATTTTTGTCATTTCATTCAATAAAGTTTGATGCAAAAGAAAAAATTTTAATAAGTATTTATAAATTTCTAAAAGAGTGGAATAAATAAAAGAATCGTTAAATAATAAATTATTTATTTTTAACCATCTTTGTTGATTATTTAATAATTCAAAACGAGTCATATTTTCTAGTGGGTTTTCAATTAACCAACGTTGATATAAATATACAGGAGTAAATACTTGTGGACGTTTTAATTGAACACCAATTTTTTCAATACGCTTAAAATTTTCAAAACTATTTTTTTCAATAAAAGGTAATTGATTCCACCAATTTATGGAAAAATCATTTATGGAATCTCGACCATATCCACGATGAAGAAAAAATTGTTTAATTTTTTGACTTGAACGAGATTTTTCTCGTTCTCTTCTTGCTCCATAAGTAACATATAATCTTCTTAGCATTTCTTCATCCATAAATAAGTTTTGACGTGAAAAAATAAAATGATGATTTCGAAATAATAAACCAGTAGGGTCCCAAAGAAAGCGTCCTCCAATAAATAACATAGGGTTATTAGATAATCGAGATTCTATTCTATATTCTGTAAATGATCGGGAAAAGCCTAAAATTCCAAATTGTTCTTCTAATAAAATATTTTCTAACTGAAATTCTAATTGTTGTACATTTCTTCGTCTTATTCGGGATAAAACCCTTTCATAAGGAAGTTGTTCTTTTGTTTTGTTTTGAATAATTTCAAAAAATTGAGAATTTTTTTGTGAACCATTAAATTCTTTTTTTTTTGAAAAATCAAAATTATATGTAATTTTCAATTCATTAGGTCTATCTATCCAATTGAATAAACTTGTACGAACAAAATTAAGACGAGATATTTTAGGGGCCCAAGTTATATTACTAGTTAATTGATAAAGTTCTTTTTTATACGAAAATTTTTGATTAAGAGATTTATTCATCAATGTATTTTTTGCATTTTCATCTATTATTGAAAAAAGTCCTTTTTTAATCATATGTAAAGGATTTTTTGATTGAAACTGGAAATTAAAATTCTTTTTTTTATTAATACTTTCTTCCTCAAATATTTCTAACCATGAAAACTCTTTTAAAAGACTTTCTAAAATATTACAAGCTAAATAAAAATCATTTTCAGCATATTTATCAAGTGAAATTAAATTATCTGGTTTATTTTTTGATATAAACCAAGAATCTCGAGCAGCTAATCCGGCTAAACAACCTAAAATATGAGGTAAAATAATGAATTCTTTTATTGTTGACCCAAAATTTGAAGGTTCTAAATACCATTTAGATAAATAATAAAATTTTTTTTTCCATAAATCGTTACCAAAATATAAAGGGTTTTTAGATGAGTTTTTCATAAATAAATTTTGTACAATAACTTTTCCAACTTTATAAAAAAGTATCCCATAATTTTGCGTACAATTCATTTTATTATTTATATAGGTAGAACCTAAAGCTTGTCTATGAAAAGCTAATCGTATAATATTTTTTTCTATGATGAATTTATTTTGGCTGAGATTAATTAATAAAATTTCATTAATAAGTCCTGCTAAATCGCGTGCATTATAGCCTATGGTTCTATATCCAAATTCATTAATACTTAATTTTTTGTTTTTTGAATAAAAATATTCACTATGTTTATTATATAATAAAATTGAAATTTTTTTTTGTCTTTGTAAAACATTAAACATTCGAATATTTATTAATCGATCTAATCTATTTGGAGAAATTAAAGCAGGGTCCACTTTTTTAGGAAAATGAGTTGAACCAACAATTATTATATTGTGAGTATTTTTTTTATCAAAACCAGTTCGAAAATATTTTAAGAAAATACCAAGTAAAAAAGTTGGATCAGATTCTACATTTTGAGTTGAACGGTTTACATTAAGTTCATGAATATTTGGCATCCATACTATACATGGAGATAATTTTTTTGCTAATCCTAAAATAAGATTTAATCTTCGTAAACTTTCCATTAGAATATTCATCCAACTATCAGTTAAAATATCAGGTTTATTATATAAAAGTTTATTTATAGATATTTTTATTAAAGGCACAAAAGAATTTGCTGCCATATTTTTGACCAAATAAGAACGTCCAATTTCTAATGAACCTATTAATAAAATTCCTTTTGAAGAAAAAAGTCTTAATTCAAGTGGAACAGGTTTTTTATAAAGAGTTGATTTTAAAGTATTAATTTTCCATAAGCTATGTAAAGAAGTCGTTTTTTGCCACAGAGATAAAAAAACTAAATTTTCTGCTAAATAAAATTGATGAAATGGATAATTTACTAAATTTTTTTGATAATTTTCCGTCAAATTTTCTAAATAATTTTTTAATTTGTATTGTTTTACAATTGTATTATCAAATTGAAAACTTATAGAATTACTATTAGAATCCAATTCTGATCTATATTGTTCAAGGCTTTTGTTAGTTATTAAAGACTGAACTAGTAATTTTCGTTCTCTGCGAGAAAGATCTAATCCTTTATTGTTAATTAATAATTTGTTTATTTTTTTTTTCGTAAATAAATAAAATTTTATATTTTTTATATAGTGTTTTAAATTTCTAAAAAAATGCATTAGTAGATTTTCTGCTTTAGTAAATTGTACTGAATTATTATGCATTAAATTATCTAAATATCTTCCATGTGAAGAATCTATTAAAGATTGAATTATTTCAAAATATTTCCATAGTTCAAAATAATCTGAACCTAATAAACTGGAAAAATATTTTTGGAGAAGAAAATAAATGAAAATACTAAAACTTATAGTTGCTATATATTGTTTATCCCATTCAATAACAAATTTTAAAGAAAAAGATGGCCGTATAATTTGTTGATTAAGAGGCTGTTTATGAATTTGTTTTAATAAGCGTAAATTCCAAATTTCAAACGAATTACCAATAATTTTATTTATTAAATTAAATAATACATTTTTGAATAAATATTCTAATTTTTTTTTTTTATTTTGCAAAATATTTGGTAAAATATAATTAAATTTATCATTAATATTTAATAATAATTCTAAAAATAAATTTAAATTTATGTTTTTAAAATACTTCCACCATTTGAAAGTAAAAAACCATATTATATATTTTTCAAATAAATCCCACTTTAATGATTTTTTAAACTTATGTATTTCAGTTCGTGAAATTAATTTAATAGAATTTATTGAAAAAGATGATAATATATATATTTTTTTTTCGTTATTAAAATTTATATTATTATTTATATCTTTATCTAAAATAATATTTATTAAATTATTTTTGGAATTAGAATTTATAATAAATAATTTATTAGTCCAGCTAATTATTTGATTATTTTGGTTTTCAATTTTGCTAAAAAACTCAGAAAGTAAAGAATTTTCAAAATCATTTATTTGATAAACTTTTTTTTTTTTTTCTATATCTTGACCAATCGTATTTCTATTTAAATAAAATTCTTTTGAATTTTTTTTTTTTTCATAAAAACTGGGATCGAATTTAATTAAAAAATCAAATAATTTATTTAAATCAAATTTTTTTAAAAATATTAATTTCCGAGAATTAAATTTTTTTAAATCTTTTAATAAAAAAGTTTTATAAATTTGTGATTCAAGATTTAAATTTTTATTTAATTTTTTATAAAAAAAAGTTAATTGCTTTTTAGATAAAATTTTTTTTTCTATAGCTATACTTTTTATTAATTGTTTATACATTAAATTATTATTATTTTTTTTTTTTGAATAAAAATTTAAATCTTTTTTATAACTTAGATTAGAATAATATAAAAAATTTAATAATTTTAGTGTATCTGATTTAGAAAATGACGAATTTAATAAAACTTTATTAGGCATTTTTATAGAACCAAAATAAATTTTTTTATTTTGCCATATTGGTGGAAAAAAAATGTTATTAAAAATTTTTGTATAAATTTGATTATTATTATTAAAATAATTAATAAGAAAATTATTAATTAATATTTTATTAAAATAAAAATCTGTGTTTAATTCAGAATAAATATTAAATGTTATTTGCTCTAATAAAATATTTTTATTTAAAAAAAAATTTCGAATTTTTTTTTTATTATTTGTAGTTTCTAAAGAAAAAATTAATTTTTTTGAAATTTTATTAATTTTTTCCTGAAAAACAGGTAAAAAAGTTGTATAAAATATATAAATAGTTTTTTTATTTAATTTAGTAGACCATTGTATAATTAAATTTTTCCTATTTAAAAAATTTATTTTATTAGAAAAAAATAATAATTTTTTTTGTTTCTCAGTAAAAAATTTAAATGCATTTTTACTTATTTTTTTTTCATCAATCAAAATAGATTGATGAAAATTATAATAAATATATTTATTTTTTTTTCTAGTAGTCAAAAAAGAATAAGTTTTTCTTTTTTTTTTCCAATTTAATAAAGTTTGATTAACTATAACTTTTGTTATTTTTTTTAATTTTGTTTTTTTTCTATAATAAAATAATTTATTAATTAAAAATAAATTTTTAGAAAAATTTATTAAATTTTTGTAAAACTTATTAAAAATTAGTTTGTAATTATTTGTAATTTCACTATAAAATTTTGAAAAGATGTTATGAATTTTCAATTTAGTTTTTAAATCATTTTTTATAAGAATTGAATTTTTTTTATTTATTTTTTCAGAAATTATTTTAGTAATCAATAATTTTTTTTTCAATTTAGAATTTTTTTTATTTTGATAATCTAAAGTAGAATTGATAATTTTAGTATAATATAAATTATATTTAATTAATAATAAATTTAAGTTATTTAACAAAATAGCGAGATTTACAAAATAATTTTTTTGAAATAATAAAATTTTATTGTATTTTAAATTTTGATTATAATTGGCAATACTCATATATTTATAAATAAAAAACCATAATAAATAAAAAATATTTTTTGAGGATTTGCATTCTACTAATGAAATTAATTTTTTTATATTATTTTTTTTTTTATAAATAATTTTGTAAGCATAATCTAAAAAAATAAAAGAATTTAAATTTTTATAGTTTTTTTTAAGTTTCCATAAAAAAACTAATCTAGAATTATCTGGTTTTGGAAAATATCTAAAAAATATATTTTCTTGCTTTTTAATTCCTCTAAATTTTTTTCTATATTTTCTAGTAATAAAAGAAGCAATACTTAATTCATCTATAGATAAAATATTTGAAAAAGTATTATAACTTAATTCTAAATTTTGTTTATTTTTTAAAAAAAATAAATTTGACTTTATTATGTTTTTTTTACATTTATTAAAGAAAAGTATATTCCAATTTATTAAAGTAATAGTTTGTTTAATGTTTTTATTATTTAATCTCTTCTTATCTAAAAGCCATTTAAAAAAAAATGTGTTCGATTCAATAAAATTAAAATTAGTTTCAATTCTATTTAAACTTTTTTTTAGTTTAGGTTTTTCTTTTTTTCTTAATTTTAAATTTTGATCAATTATTTCATAATTATTTATTACTTTATTAGAGTTTTTCATTTCAAATAAAATATATCTTGATATTTGATATAAAATTTTTGATAAATTTTTATCCATTTTTAAATTTTTTTTATCATATAACAATTTTAATTTAAATAACTTTATATCTAATTTGTTGTTATCAACCTCAATTTCATTTAAATTATTTTTGTACTCAAATAAACCTTTTTTATATAATTGCCATATATAAAATTCGGCATAAGTATTAAAAAAAAACCATCCTTTTTTTTTTATTAAAATATAAGATTTTGCAATAATTGGATCTACTTCACCCCAAAATTTTAAAGTTTGAATTAAATTGTTTTTTATTAAATAAAATTGTTTAATATCTATTTTTTTTTTATAATATGTTGGAATCGAAAAAAATAATTTAAAATTTTTATTACTATTGTTGTCTAAATCAATAATTGTTGAATTAAAATTATTTAATTTTAAAGGATTTTCTACTTCAAAAATTAATTTTTCACAAAAGGCAGAAAATATTTGAAGAACTAAAGTATCTTCTAATACTTCTTTATCTTTAATTGATTCTAAATCTTTTTTTTTTGAATTTCCAACAAAAAGAGAATCAAATTTTTTTTCCCAATCATAATTTTGACAAAGTATATTAGTTATATAAAATTTAAAAAAATATTTTAAATCATTTATATTTTTTTTTTCTAATAAATTATCAATTTTTTTTATCAAATTGGAAGATATTTTCCAACTAGGGAGAATTTCTTTTATAATCCAAAGTTTCCACCATTCTGAGTTTTCAATTAAAATTTTATTATATGCAGGTATAAAATAGAGTTTTTTTTTTAAATTTGTTTCAATAATAGAATATTTTTTTTTTTTTTTTAAATCAAAATTTTTGGAGAGAGACTGACGCGTAAAAATTGAAATATTTTTTTTATTAAAGGTTTCTTTTAAATCTTTTTCTTTATATTTATAATAATCTATCTGTCCAGAAACTATTTTAACTAAACTTAAATATTTTTTTTCAATAATATTTTTATTACTTAAACGATATAAAGAAATTGATAAGATAAGTAATAAAAAAGTATTGAATATTGAACTTTTACTAATTTTTGAACCATTTAAATCACGTAAAATTGATGAACTAATAATTCGAAAGTCAAAAAATTTAATAAAATTTTCTTTATTAAGAAAAACTTTAATTAAAAATTTGACTGAATTGGATTCGGCTAATATCTCAAAAAAATATTGAGGGTTTTTTACTTCTTCTAATTTCAATCTTTTAAATAAGTATTTGTTTTTTGATAATTCTTGTTTCATTTTCTTTACAGCAGTTAGCTAAAACTTTATTATAACTAGATTTTTATATGTAAATTTAAATAAATAACTTTAAAAATTTAAGCTTTTTTGTTTTTTTCTTCTAATATAAAAATAGTAAATGTATTCAAACATTGCTAATTTTTTTTATTTATAAAAAAAATTTGCTATAATTATATTCTAGCTAAAATTAAATTTTAATAGTTTTTTATGTATACTTTTATTTAATATATTTATGTTATTTTATTTATAATGACATAAAGAAAAGGTTTCGTCAACTAACATGAGTAAAATAAAAAAACTTTTATTATTATTTTTATAAATTTATTATTTTTATAAATAATAAAATTTTTTTAGTTTTATTTTGTTACGATGGGCGAACGACGGGAATTGAACCCGCGCATGGTGGATCCACAATCCACTGCCTTAATCCACTTGGCCACGTCCGCCTTTTTTAAATCTATTAATTACTATCAAATATCAAATGAAAAATAATGACCTTAGGGGTTTAGTTCCTAAGGTCATTATTTTTTAAGTTGTTATCCTATTTTGTATAATTTTATAAGAATAAAATTATAACTAAAATATTAACCGTTTACAGAAGGAGCTTCAACAGAAGCTAAATCTAGAGGGAAATTATGAGCGTTACGTTCATGCATAACTTCCATACCAAGGTTAGCACGATTGATGATGTCGGCCCAAGTGTTAATTACACGGCCTTGACTATCAACAACAGATTGGTTAAAGTTGAAACCATTTAAGTTGAAAGCCATTGTGCTGATACCTAATGCAGTAAACCAGATACCTACTACAGGCCAAGCAGCTAAAAAGAAGTGTAAAGAACGAGAGTTGTTAAAGCTAGCGTATTGGAAGATAAGTCTACCAAAGTAACCGTGAGCAGCTACGATGTTATAAGTTTCTTCCTCTTGACCAAACTTGTAACCTGCATTAGCAGACTCATTCTCAGTAGTTTCTCGGATTAAACTTGAAGTTACCAAGGAACCGTGCATGGCACTAAATAGAGAGCCGCCGAATACGCCAGCTACACCAAGCATGTGGAATGGGTGCATAAGGATGTTGTGTTCAGCTTGGAACACAATCATGAAATTGAAAGTACCAGAGATTCCTAAAGGCATACCGTCAGAAAAGCTTCCTTGACCAATGGGATAGATCAAGAAAACAGCAGCAGCAGCCGCAACAGGAGCTGAATATGCAACAGCGATCCAAGGACGCATACCTAAACGGAAGCTAAGTTCCCATTCACGACCCATGTAGCAAGCTACACCAAGTAAAAAGTGAAGAACGATTAGTTCATAAGGACCACCATTGTATAGCCATTCATCTACGGAAGCAGCTTCCCAAATTGGATAAAAGTGCAAACCGATAGCTGCAGAAGTAGGAATGATAGCACCAGAGATTATGTTGTTTCCATAAAGAAGAGAACCAGAAACGGGTTCACGAATGCCATCAATATCTACAGGAGGAGCTGCGATGAAAGCAATAATGAATACAGAGGTTGCAGTTAATAGGGTAGGGATCATTAATACACCGAACCATCCGATGTAAAGGCGATTTTCAGTGCTGGTGACCCAGTCGCAAAAGCGACCCCATAGGCTTGCGCTTTCGCGTCTCTCTAAAGTTGCAGTCATGGTAAAACTTGGTTTGTAAAATAATAATAATAATAAGTTACCCAAGTATAAAAACTTGTTAGTTTATAGTATTACACAAAATACATTATTATGTCAACTGTTCTTTAAAATGAAATTATTTATTTGTGAAATAAAAAATTATTTAAATCGGATATATTTTTCGCTATTAGGTAAGTGATCGTAAATTTATTTTGCAAAACAAATAGTATTTAACATTATTTTCTAGCAAAAATGATTAATTTAAATTGTATTAAAATGGGTTGCCCGGGGCTCGAACCCGGAACTCGTCGGATGAAAGTGGATGAATTTAGTTTCGTTTTTTCGATAAAATTGAATAAAAAAAGACATCTCTTCCCAAACCGTGCTTGCAATTTTTATTGCACACGGCTTTCTCTATGTAATCATTTTATTCTATTAAAAATTTTATGGGTAATTTTTTTAATTTTTACTATTATTAAACTACTCATTTTAATAAATAGTTACTTTAATTAATTAAAATTATTATTATTATTATTTTTTTTTTGCAATAATTTTGCTAAATAATTTATTTGAACAATATCAAAATACCAAATTTTTTTTATAGAAGGATATAGTCTAAAAAATTTCAAATTAATCAATTCTTGCTTTTTGAAAAAAAGAGATTTTGCAAAAAAATTTGAACTATACTTGTTCCAAACATAACGTATAGTGGTTTTATGTTTACAAGCTAGTGTTTTAGCACAAGAAAACCGCAATATATATTGTACTTGATATAAATTTTTTTTATTTTTGCATCCACTGTAATAATAAAAAAAATTTTTCCAAATTTGATCGAAACGATTAAAAATTTCGTCATCTGTTAAAGTTGTCCAAGCTAATTTACTTATTGGGTGTCCTAAAATATCACAAAATTTTTCTTTAGCTAATAATTCAATTAAAGATGATATTGGAGTAATAGAATAAAGTTCTTTTTTTATAATATATGTTTTTTTTAAATAATGTAACATTTTAATTTTAATTAACACCTTTTTCATTTGAATACCAAAAAGATAACCTAAAAAAGAAAAACAGCTTTTAGACAGTTTTTTTATAATTATTCTATAAGGTTTAAGTAAATGATAAAAATAATAATGCCAAAATTTAAAAAGAAAAAAATTCCATTTTTCTGCTAAATAATTAGAACTTTTTATTGCTAGAACATAATTATTTTCATATCTTATATAATGAAAAAACATTTTTTTTTTATAAAAAAAAAATTGTAATTTTATCCATAAAAGATCATTAAAAATATGCTTTATTTTTTTAATACAACATGTTTTATCAAGTAAAGTCAAATATGATAAAGATTTGAAATAGTTAAAAATTTTCCACTGATTAATTAAAAAAAATTCTAGTTCATTAATATAATAATGCCATAAAAATATGGATAACCTAGTAATTTCTTTCTGAGAAAAAAAAAAATTGTCATTTAAAATAATTAACTTTTTATTTTTATGAATTATGGATCGTAATAAATGAGAAAGAGAAGCATCTTGTATGCGTCGACGAAGAATTCGGATTAAAATTTCTGGATGCAAAAAATGAGGTATTTTTGCATTTGAAACGTAATTAGAATGTAAAAAATGATCTTCTATAAAAGGAAATACAGAGTGAATAGATTGATAATTATTCCATTTAGTAAAATTTTTTATAAAAGGATTTTCTAATTGCACAGAAGAAAAAATTTCTAAAATTATAGCAAAACCTTCTTGAATTACTCTAAAAGAAAATTTGTTATTGTAGTTATTATCAAGTAATTTATTGTAGTTTTTATTTAATTTTTGGTTTTTTCTATTTCGGCGTATTCCATTAATCAAACGTTTTAGCGTTAAAAAACTAAAATATTCGTTTAAAGTAGAATTTTTTCTTTTTTCTAACTCCATTTTATTGAAAGGACGATTATAAGCAATTGCATAAAGATCATCTTGAAATAAAAGTGGGTATAAAAAACGCTGTTGCCATACAACTTTTTTTTTATTTTTATCTAGCCCTTCCATCTTTTGCAAAATTTCTGCTATGTTTCTCATCTAAGCAACCTCTTAAAATATAAAATGATACATAGTGCAATCTATTGAAATAAAATTAAATGTTTTAACAAATAAAATTAATTTAATTTATATTGAAAATTTTTGATTGCTCTTCTGACTTAAATTTTTTTTTAATTCAGTCAGCAAACTCGTTATTTATTTACATTTTTTTTCAAATATTAGGATTTATTTTTAGTAAAAATAATCTTATAATAAAATATAAGATTAAACCTCTTTTATATTGACTATTAATTTTATTTTAACTTTTTAATTAATAAAAAGAATTCAAAATAGACTTTTTTGAATAGAAGCTCGTTCTTCTGGTTTTACCTTCAATTCAAGCAATTTAGCTTTATCCATTAACTTTTTTTACTTAAAAATAAAAACGACATGCTATTTTTTCTGGCAAATTTCTTTTTGAGATTAGTCGTAGTTTTACAAACCCTTGTCAATGGTTTGGATGAATTTTGTATTTCATCTAAATGTATAAAATTCTTTAGTCGCACTTAAAAGCCGAGTACTCTACCATTGAGTTAGCAACCCTTATTTTTTTTTATTAAAAAAGCTACTTTTTAAATAAAATTTTTTGATGAAATTAATAATAAAATTAATTAAGTATTAAAAAATAAGTATTAAAAAATATCAAATTTATTATATGCTAATAAATTTTTTTTGTCAATGCAGCATTGACAAAAAACATAAATTTTATTTGTTTTAATTATTTAATTCAATTAAAACGCTAAGTTTTTTTTTGTTACTCTAAAATTTAAAGTAACAAAAAAAAAACTTAGCATTTTTAAATTATTTTTTAGAAAAATCAAAGTTTTTTTTCAGAAAATTAGAAAAAAAATAAAATATATTGGTAATATTAATTCTATTTTTAATTGGAAGAAAAAAAACTAAATAAATATATAATGAAAGGAGGAAAACAGGGTAATAAAAAAATAACTGAATAAAACAAAAAATGGGATTCATAAACTTCTCCTAAATTTTAGATCAAATTTGTTCAAATCTCTTTGCTTTTCTTTATTAAATTTTTTTAGCTAGCTAAAAAAATTTAATAAAAATTAACATGAGTTTTTTTTTTTTTGCTGCTCATACATTATTGCTCTAATCTCTATATATTTTTTCACAAAAATAGTTTTCTAAAAAAAAATATATATATATACTTTTTTAATTACTCCCAAATGTTTTTTAATTTGTTTTTTACTAAAAAACAAATTAAAAAACATTTAAGCACTTAAAGCTTCTTTGGCCGCATACATTATATCAACAGTAATATTGGTAACATTATTTTGACGTGCAAATTTTTCAGTATTTCTTTTAATTTTACCTCTAACAAATCCAGGTATTTTATTTAATTCTAATTGACTCTCATAATTCCAAGTTAGATCAGTATCTGTTGATAATGATTTTGTAATTACTTCTTTCGTATCATGACCACCAAAAATTTCTAAAAGATGATCTTCCATACCCAAAGTAAAAGAATTATAAACTAGATCAGCAATTTGATTAGTACCTTCATAGCCTAAAAAAGGACGATATCCTAGCGGAAAATTTTGAATATGAACTGGTGAAGAAATAACTCCACAGGGAATATCAAGACGTTTACCAATATGACGTTCCATTTGAGTACCAAATATTGCAGATGGTTCAATTCGAGCAATCATATCACCTACTTTAGTATGATCATCTGTAATTAATATTTCATCGCAAAATCCTTGGACTTGCTCTTTAAACCATTCTGCATCGTGTTTACAATAAGTACCTGTACAACTAACACGAATTCCCATTTCTCTAGCAAGAATTTTAGTTATTGAAGCTGCATGGGTTGCATCACCAAAAACAACGGCTTTTTTTCCTGTTAAATTTTGACAATCAATAGAACGTGAAAACCAAGCAGCTTGAGAAACAAATCTTGTTTGCTGATCAATATAAGGTTCATAATTAAATTTTTCATTAGAAACTAAATTATTGACATGTTTTTGGATTTGTCGAATACATTCAGCTATATCTACAATCCCCATAGGTGTGATAGATACGTACGGCATTCCAAAATTTTTTTCTAAATAAATAGCTGTCATTAAACCTACTTCACGATATGGAACTAAATTAAACCAAGCTTTTGGTAAGTCTTGAAGATCTTTTACAGAGCCTCCTTCAGGAATTACTTTATTTATCTTAATATTCGAATCTTGTAATAAGCGCTTTAATTCACGATAATCATGTTGATTATGAAAACCTAGTGTAAAAATTCCAATAATATTTGCTGAAGGTTCTTTTGTTATAGATTGATCCAATGTTCCTTGTCTACGAGCTTTTTCTAAATAATAGCGAATTACTTGTTCTAAAGTCCTATCTGCGGCTTGAAGCTCATTAACTCGGTAATGATTTACATCAGCCAGAATAACATCCGAATTTGAAGTGATAGAAGCTCTATCAACAAAATTTTGTAAATCTTCTTGTAAAATACTAGAAGTACATGTAGGTGTTGAAACAATTAAATCTGGGCGTTCTTCTTTGTCTTTCCGCGTTATATTATCAACTACTTTTTCTTGAGATCCACGTGCTAATACATGACGATCGACTATACTAGCTGTTACAGGAGTAAAATCTCTTTCTCTTTCTAGCATTGAGCGCATTACATTAAAATAATCATCTCCTAAAGGAGCATGCATAATAGCATGAACATTTTTGGAAGAACTAGCTACACGAAGAGTTCCAATGTGAGCAGGTCCAGCATACATCCAATAAGCTAATTTCATAAATATAATCTCTTTATAACTTTCAATAAATATTTAAATAAAATAATATAATCTTTTTTTATTTTACACTATAGAAATATCCCTTGCCATATTTATTTGATTGTCATAATATGGTATTTCTAATACAATATATTATGAATTATTAATAATAGAAATAATTTTTTTTATATTGTTTCCTATTTATTTATTTATTACAAATAATCTTATAAATAGTCAATCTGGGACGGAAGGGTTCGAACCTCCGAATATCAGGATCAAAACCTGCTGCCTTACCACTTGGCCACGCCCCATAAATAGATAGTATAAGTAAATACTTACATTAATATTTTGTCAATCGCTTTATTTATTTCTTTACTCAAATCAAACAATATTGTTTGATTTGAGTAAAGAAATAAATAAAGCGATTGACAAAATGAAACGACTATTATTATTAAAAATATAGAATATATTTGACACTAATAAAACCTATAGTAAAATATACAGAAGAGCTTTTTTTATTAACTAATGAAACTTTTTTCATTTGTTATTAAATCATTATAATAATTTTTATTGGAGAACATAAATGCTAACTATGTTTAATATTTATCTAGATAACGCATTTCATTTGAATGGTATCATTTTGGCTAAATTACCTGAAGCTTACGCTATTTTTGATCCAATCGTAGATGTAATGCCGATTATTCCTGTATTTTTCTTTCTTTTAGCTTTTGTTTGGCAAGCTTCTGTAAGTTTTAGATAAATCTTTTATTCATATAATTGAAAATTTTTTTTTGTCTTTTTTTTTATTCTAATTTAAGGGCGGAAGTGATTTTTTTTCACTTTCGTCTTATATACGTATAATATATTTACAAAAACATTTTTTATTCTATATTTTCATAAATATAGAATATTTTCATTATATTAATAAAATTAATTCAATGAATTTTATTGATTATGGTAAATAAATTAATAAAAATTTGATTTAATAATTTAATTAGTTTTTTCTAGTTATCGGAGAAACGGTAAAGCGGTTAATTGCATTTATTTTAAAATTTCAAAAATTATTGTAGATTTATTTCATTTTTATGTTAAGGGGGTTCAAATCCTCCTTTCTCCATGATTTCGATTTAAACGGCAAAAGAAAAAAAAATTTTAAAAATAAAAATTTGTTTTTTTATTTTAATTAAATTCTGAATTTATAATCTATTCTATTCTATTCCATTTCTAGTAATGATCCCGGAGATTACGTTATGCTTACTCTTAAGTTGTTCGTCTACACAGTGGTTATTTTTTTTGTTTCTCTCTTTGTCTTTGGATTTCTATCAAATGATCCTGGCCGTAATCCGGGACGTAAAGAATAATTTCATACATATATAACACATTGAATAAAAAAATAAATCTAAAATTTGAGAGAAAAAAATAATGAAATAAATAATATAAGTTTTTTGAATTTCTGAAAGTTTTGGTTAAAGGAGAGAGAGGGATTCGAACCCTCGGTACAAAAGGATGTACAACGGATTAGCAATCCATCGCTTTAAACCACTCGGCCATCTCTCCAGCTAGAAAATAATAACACGCTGTAGAAGTAGAAGTCTAGACAATAATAATAATATTAAATTATGTTTACTATTTTATTTCTGTATATATCTATAGAAAATAAAAAAATATAAAATTATATTTCAGTAAATAAATATATTCAAAATTTTATTAAAATAGTTTTTTTTTAATTTAAGCAGGTCTTTTATTTTATTCATCTGAGCCTAGCCAGATACTGGTACTGGCCAGGCCATTTTTTTTTTTGTAAAAAAATAGAAACTTAATCAAATTATTGATACAAATTTTTAGCTAATCTTAATGCCAAAATACCTGTTATAAAAGCACTGACAAGAGCTACAATAATTTGACTGTCTGAAATTGATGTCATTTTTTTCTCTCCTAAAAATCTAGAATATGAATCACAAATTAATTCAAAAAAACTTTTTTAATTAATATTAGTTAATTAAAAACTTATTAATTAGTAAGTTTAGTAATTTAATAAGTAATATGAAATTTTTGAATGAATAAGTTTTTTATTATTGTACTGATCTTAATTCTATATCGCTATAGATATTTTTTTTTTTTTTTTCAATAAATTTAAATTTTTTTTTTAATTTCATTTTATAAAATTACACTGAAAACAGAGAGGTTAAATCACAATGAATTTAGAGGTTATTGCACAGCTTACTGCTTTGGCTTTAATAGTTGGCTCAGGTCCTTTAGTAATTGCTTCATTAGCGGCGCGTAAAGGCAATTTATAATTTCAAAATTCATCTCCGGAAATAAAATAACTTTTGTTAAGTATTAAATCTCCGGAGATGGAGTTTAAGTTAAGAGATATTTGAAGTAAAAATTTTGAACAAAAAAAAAATTATGCTATAATAACTTTATAGCGGGTATAGTTTAGTGGTAAAAGTGTGATTCGTTCTATAATTGACTCAAATATAGTTAAAGGGTCTTTAAATTTATTGTAAATTTTGGACTAATAACTTTATTTCCAAAAAGATCCAAAATCTTTCTTGAGACAGAAAAGCGAAATTCCTATGATAATAGAGATAAAAACAACACGGAATTTTTTTTTTAATCGAAAATTTTTGCAGCTAAAAATCTATGGAGAAAAAACAAAAAATATTTTTTTCGTAACTAAATCTTTAATTTAATAAAAAATCGAATAAATTAAAGCAAGTAAGCTCTAAAATAATAAATTTAGTTTGCTGAATTTATTAATATTTTTATTAAAGCTCGGTAAAAAATATTTTCCTAATGATTTATTTTAATGGAAATAAAGAACGAAGTAATTATACATTTTTTTATATAAAAATTTATAAAAGGATCATCTATAAAGTTATCTAATAAAAATAAACTAACATAGATGATATGAATTTATTATAATACGTAATAATAAAATAATAAAAAAAAATTTATAGTTCATAAAGGAGCCGTATGATATTAAAATTTCATGTTCGGTTTTGAAATAGAGGCAATATTGAATAAAAAGTGTCGACTATAACCCTTAGCCTTCCAAGCTAATGATGCGGGTTCGATTCCCGCTACCCGCCTGTTATTCCTCTCATCAAAAATAAATAATTAAATAATTCTTAATTAAAAAGAATTATTTAATTATTCATTTTTATTTTTTTTGCGAAATCATAATAAATAAGTAAATCATATTAAGTATAATAATTTACTAGCGTCCATCGTCTAATGGACAGGACAGAGGTCTTCTAAACCTCCAGTATAGGTTCGAATCCTATTGGACGTAATAGTAAGAAAATTTATAAATAGAAAATGATAAAAAGTATAACTCTTTTTTTTTTTATTTTATATTATAATATTTTTTTTTAGTAAAAAGAAAAAAGCTGAAATTTTTTTTTCGGCTTTTTTCTCTTTATTTCCAATACCTAAATTTCTATTTTTCTTCCTGAAGTAAAAAAAGTTCTGTATGTTCTTTAATAGCTTCTTTCAAAATATTTTCAGCTTGTTCTGTAAAAATTTTGGTAGAACGTACAATTTCTGCAAATTGAGGTTTATTCGTAATTAAATATTCACGTAATTGAACAAGAAATTTTTTTACTTGATCGATTTCTAATATATCTAAATATCCATTTACTCCAGTATAAATAGTAGCTACTTGCTCTTCGACAGCTAAAGGAGATGACTGAGATTGTTTAAGTAATTCGCGTAATCTTTGACCCCTTGCTAATTGGTTTTGAGTAGCTTTATCAAGATCAGATGCAAATTGTGCAAATGCTTCTAGCTCTGCAAATTGAGCTAGCTCTAGTTTTAATTTTCCAGCTACTTGTTTCATAGCTTTAATTTGAGCAGCAGATCCTACTCTAGATACGGAAATACCTACATTAATTGCAGGACGAATTCCTGCATTAAATAAATCTGCTGATAAAAAGATTTGTCCGTCAGTAATAGAAATAACATTCGTAGGAATGTAAGCTGAAACATCTCCTGCTTGAGTTTCTACTATAGGTAAAGCAGTCATACTTCCTTCACCTAATTGTGAACTTAATTTAGCAGCTCTTTCTAAAAGACGAGAATGTAAATAAAAAACATCGCCTGGGTATGCTTCGCGACCAGGTGGTCTTCTTAATAAAAGAGACATTTGTCGATAAGCTTGTGCTTGTTTTGAAAGATCATCATAAATTATTAGAGTATGTTGTTTACGATACATAAAATATTCTGCTAAAGCAGCTCCTGTATAAGGAGCAAGATATTGCAGGGTAGCAGGAGAATTAGCTGTTTCAGCTACTACAATTGTATACTCTAAAGCACCTCGCTCTTCAAAAGTATTAACTACTTGTGCTACTGAAGATGCTTTTTGCCCAATAGCCACATAAACACATATTACATTTTGACCTTTTTGATTTAAAATGGTATCTGTAGCTACTGCTGTTTTACCTGTTTGTCGATCTCCAATAATCAATTCACGTTGGCCACGTCCAATGGGAATCATGGAATCAATAGCAATAAGACCTGTTTGCATAGGTTCATAGACAGAACGTCTTGAAATAATACCAGGAGCTGAAGATTCAATTAATCTAGATTCTGAAGCAGATATTTGACCTTTACCATCAATAGGTTGAGCTAAAGCATTTACAACTCGGCCTAAATAAGCATCACTTACAGGTATTTGAGCAATTTTTCCCGTTGCTTTTACAGAACTGCCTTCTTGAATAGTTAAGCCGTCACCCATTAATACAACGCCAACATTGTCTGATTCTAAATTTAAAGCAATTCCTATACTACGATCTTCAAATTCAACTAATTCGCCTGCCATTACTTTATCAAGACCATAAATACGTGCAATACCATCTCCTACTTGAAGTACAGTACCAACATTTACTACTTTTACTTCTTGACTATAATCTTCTATTTGTTTACGGATAATGCTGCTAATTTCATCAGGTCGAATATTTACCATTAGCGTTCGTTAATAAATTTTTGAAAAATAAAACTAATGAAAGCTAATTAATTGTGCTTTCCATGGCTCTAAGTAAACCAATATGATAATCAATTACGCGTGAATGTAGTTCATTATTTAAACGCTTATTTAATGCCTCCAACGCTCTTTCTAATGCAAGACGTGAAACTTGTTGTCTAACTTGTTCAATTGCTCTTTGTTCTTCAAAACGAATAGTAGCATTTTTTGAATCTTCTAATCGTTTTGAATCTTCATCAGCAGCATCTATTAACTCTCTTTTTTCTTTTTCTATTTGAGAAAAACCATTTACACGAATTTCATCTGCTTTTATTTTTGCTCGTTCTAAACGAGTTCGAGCTTGATTAAGTTTATCAGTTGCTTCATTATATCGTTCTTCCGCGTCATTAATTGTACTTAAAATAGTTTGTTTACGATTACTTAATAAATTATTTAATGAAAGTAGATTTTTTATCGAAGATTTTTACGAATTATAAATCTCTTCCCAAACCGAACGTGAATTTTTCAATTCATTCGGCTCTCGCGCTTAATCAAAGGAACTAAGCCTGCCCTTATTCATTTCTTAATTTTTTCATAAAATAATTTGGAAAATTTTTTTATATTTTTATTAAAAAAAATTTAAGGGCTCTTCTGACAAAAGTTATTCTTTTTGTTAACTGTCAGCAAGGTCATTTTTTTGAATAACTTAATATTAGAATTTTTCTAGGTTGTCAATTCAGCATAAAAAACCGAAACGGGTTAGTTTTTAGAGACAGTAATAATTTATTTAATAAATAAATTCAAGAATTAGTTTAATATGAGTGTTATATATTAAAATAATCTCTAATATGTTTTTATATTTTTTGTATATAATATTAGGGGGAGAGAAAAGCCCCAAAGGTGCTTAGACTTCAAGCATTTTAGCTTTAACCATTTTCTTAATATCTCCGAATAAAGTAATAGTAAAAAAAATTACTAATTTTACGAAATGCTATAGTTGTTCTAAATTTTGTTTAGAAGTAATTCGTCGGAATTATACACTTTTTTTGAAGTGTAACTGGATTATTCCAGCAGTTTTATTCAAATCATTAACCCGCACACACTCCCTTTCCGGAGTAAACTAATAAGCTAAGCACTACACTTAAATTAATTAAATTTGTCTCTAAAAGATTTGTATTTAAACCGAAATTCCCAGCAATAGGCCAATAACCTAAAAAAATAATTAAATTAATAATATTTTGCATACTTTTTCTCCCGTTAATAGATTATCTAAGTTTTATAGAGTTTTTTACTCGAAATCACTTGAATTTTTAGTTATAGACAGAGACTTATTTACTTAGTTTTATATCTAATTAGCAATAGAATTGAAAAATAGTTTATTTACTTTATACAAAAAAAAATTTGAATTTTTTTTTTTCAAAAAATAAATAAAGATTTTCTTTAATTTAAATACTAAATAGTTTTTTAAGAAATAAATAAAATGGTTAACCATTTTATTTATTTCTTAAAAAACTATTTAGTATTTAAATTAAAGAAAATCTTTAAAATATAATTGAATTTTTAAACAGAAGGATTTGCAGATAAAAGCGCTAAAGCTACAACTAAACCATAAATAGTTAAAGCTTCCATAAAGGCTAAACTTAACAGTAATGTGCCTCGAATTTTACCTTCCGCCTCTGGTTGTCTAGCAATACCTTCTACTGCTTGACCAGCAGCAGTACCTTGACCGATACCAGGGCCAATAGAAGCTGAACCTACAGCTAATCCAGCAGCAATGACAGACGCAGCAGAAATTAAGGGGTTCATTATAATATCCTCTAACCAAAATTAAGAAAAGGTTCATAAAAAAAAACCTAGTCTCTATTGCTTACTTATACTTTTAATAAAAGAAAATTAAGTTAAGCAGTTACTAACTCAAAATGTCTCTTAATAAAGTGATAGTATCACTAAAAAAAATAAATTTTTTTATTATTTTAAATCTTTTTTTCAAATTAATTAAGCTTCTTTATTTAAAAAAATTATGCCTTAAAATTATTTAGAATATTTTTAAATTCATATAATTCATATATGTATAATTATTTTTACTTTTTAGAATTTAATGATGACCTTCTAATGATTCTCCTATATAAGCTGCAGCTAAGGTTGCGAATATTAAAGCCTGAATAGCACTCGTAAATAATCCTAAGAACATCATGGGTGTAGGAATAACCAAAGGTACTAAAGAAATAAGAACAGCAACTACTAATTCGTCAGCCAAAATATTTCCAAAAAGTCGAAAACTTAGGGATAAAGGTTTTGTAAAATCTTCTAAAATATTAATTGGTAAAAGTACTGGAGTTGGTTGAATATATTTACCAAAATAGTTTAAACCTTTTTTATGAAGACCTGCATAAAAATAGGCTACTGAAGTTAATAGGGCTAGCGCAACAGTTGTATTAATATCATTTGTAGGTGCAGCTAATTCTCCATGAGGTAATTCGAATACTCTCCAAGGAAGAAGGGCACCTGACCAATTTGAGACGAAAATGAATAAAAACATGGTTCCTATAAAAGGAACCCAAGGTCTATATTCTTCTTCTCCTATTTGAGTTCTTGTTAAATCGCGAATAAATTCTAAAACATATTCGACAAAATTTTGACCACTTGTTGGAATAGTTTGTAAATCTCGCGTTGCAAAAATAGCTAAACTTAATAAAATAGCAATAACGATCCAGGAAGTTATAAGTACTTGCGCGTGAACTTGAAAACTGCCTATTTGCCAATAGAAGTGTTGACCTACTTCCACACCAGATATTTCATACAAATTATTAAGTGTGCTAATGGAAAATTGTGCAGTATGCATATTACCCCTTCTAGAATGAACTATGAAAAATAGAAATACATTTTATAAATAATTCCATCATTTAAATGTCTTATTGTTCTAATCTCTTTTTATTATGCCATAGCATATTTATCACAATAAAATATTTATTTTTATTGTAATATATTTTTGAGTTTTAAAATAGTAATAAGTCATAAAAATAAAAAAATTTGTTTTTACTAGAATAATTATTCACCTTTTATGGAATTATAGCGACCTGTACTAATAGATAATGTTAATTTATTTAAAATCCATCGAATTGAAGCTCGAGCATCATCATTTGCTGGAATTGGTATATCTGTAAGATCTGGATCACAATCTGTATCAACCAAACAAATTGTTGGAATACCTAAAGTTATACATTCTTGAATAGCAGTGATTTCTTTTTGCTGATCTATTATTATCACAATGTCTGGTAAACTCGTCATATATTTAATTCCATTTAAATATTTTTGAAGTTGCGTTAATTGTCTCTTTAAAGTTGCTGCTTCCTTTTTCGGAAGTTGATTAAATACTCCTGTTTCTTCTTTATTTTCTAAATCTTTAAATCTTTGAAGACGCTTTTCTATAGTTGACCAATTAGTTAACATACCGCCGAGCCATTTTTGATTTACATAATGACATCGAGCTTTTATAGAAGCTGATGCGACTAAATCAGCTGCTTGATATTTTGTACCTACAATTAAAAACTCTTTACCTTTACTTGAAGCATCAAACACTAAATCACAAGCTTCTGATAAAAAACGAGCTGTTTGAGTAAGATTTAAAATATGAATACCTTTTCGTTCTGTAAAAATATAAGAGGCCATTTTAGGGTTCCATTTTCGAGCTTGATGACCAAAATGTACTCCTGCTTCCATCATCTCCTCTAAATTAATATTCCAGGATTTTTGTTTCATTTTGTTTCTCAGTAAATAAAGTCTAATTTATTTTTCTATTTAGACCAACACAAATACATTTTTTAAATTTTTTTGTAAATTTAAGCGAATTTAATACATTGTTTAAAAAATTTTAGAAAAATTAATTAAATTTATTTATTGCTATTTATTTCAAAAACTTGTTGCTTTAAATTTTTATGAATATCATTTGAAGTAAAAGAAATAAAAAATTTTTCATCTAAAAAAAGATTTTTTATTTTGTTATAAAAAAATTTAATTTTCTTTTTTTTTTTTAGTAAAATATTCTTTTGTTTTTCCAAAGTTATTTGGCAAATAACTTCTTGACACCCAGTACCTGCAGGAACTATTCCACCAAGAATAACATTTTCTTTCAAACCTTTTAACCAATCAATACGACCCCGCAAGGCTGCTTTTGCTAATACACGAGTAGTTTCTTGAAAACTAGCTTCTGATATAAAACTTTGAGTATTAAGAGAAGCTTTTGTTATACCTAATAACACAGGTCTATAAGGAATAACTTCTTCCAAAGCCCGATTCATTCTTTTTATTCTTGCAAATTCAATCAATTCTCCAGGTAAAAAACCATTAGTCATTCCATCTTCTAAAGTAATAACTTTAGAAGTCATTTGACGTACAATAATTTCTATATGTTTATCTGATATTTGTACTCCTTGTGATCGATAAACCTTTTGAATTTGATCAACTAAATTCAATTGGCTTTGTTCCATACTAATTCGAGAACTTAAAAAATATCCCCATAGACTTCCAAAAAAATTTGTCATGTCTTTATTCCAATCTTCAAAACCTTTTTCTAAATTAATAAAAACTGAATTTATTGGACGAGCTTCTAATAACTGTTCAACTTTAGGAAGCCCTTGAATAATATCTCCAGATTTTAATCTTTCATATATTAAAGTTATTAATCTATCTCCTTCTTTGACAATTTCACCATAATGATTATGAATTGTAGCTTCAGCAGTTGCTAAATATGGTTTAGCTAGTCTAAGTACTGAAGAAAAATCTTCATAAATCACTATAATTTGACCAGATTCATGAAAGTGCTGATATTTAGATATGGAAAAACCATCGCAAAGAAAGTGTCCAAGATTAAATAATTGAGTATTTTTTTTTTTTGAAAAAAATAAAGAAAAAGACCAACTTAATATATTAAAAATGTTATTTTTAGTTAAAATAAAGTTATGAGTTTTTTTATTTTCATCCAAAAAGTACCATTTAGTTATTCTAATTTTTTTCTCAAAATTATCAATAATTGCAAAATGAATTGGCATTAATTTAGTATTAAATTTTTCATAAGAAAAAGGTTGAAAAAATTTTGTAATATTTTGGGAATGACCTAAAAAGCCTAAAAATTCTATAAAATTTTGTTTCATAAAACTTTTTTTTTTATTAGAATCTCTAATTATTTTTTTTGATTCATAAGTCAAAATTTTTTTTTGCTCATTTTCCATTTTTGTATTTTCTTTTGTCGTTTCGATCAAAATAGTTTGAAATGAATTTGATGGGGATAAAACAAGAAAAGAACCTTTTTCTTGGTCTTTTGTTGAGGAAATACGAATAGTACCCCAAGTTTTATTGAACAATAAAGTTTTTTTACTAAATTTTTGATAAAAAATGGATTTTTTTTTATTAAAGAAATAGTTAATAATAATATGATTTTTTTTTCTTTTATTATTATTGAAATCAAAGTGGTTTATTAAACTTATTTGAAAAAAGAATTTGATAATTTTATTAATACGTATTTTTACAAAAGAAATATAAGCTTCTTTTATAAACATTTTCGTTTCCCAATTTAATATTAAACAACTCTGAATTAATTGAATCTCCGTATTATTAAGTATTTCAATTTCTTCACCATCTTGATAAAAAATATATTTAATAGTTTGAATTTTAACCAATTGTTGTTCCTTTAAAAAATCTAAAAAAAAAGGTATTGGTAAATTGAAAGTATTCTCATTAGATGTTATTTTATATTCTACTGCTGGTCTAAGAAGAAAAAAAGAATTATTTTTTGAAAGTACAATCCATTCAAGATAAATCCAATTTTTAGCTCGAAATTGTTCAAAAATTTTTTCTCCAGGGGCTATTAAAAAACCATTTTGTTTAAAATTTTGTTGTTTTTCTTTAGGATAATATATACTTCCAGGTAATATTTTTATTTCAAAATTATTAAATTTTTTTCTTATTTTAACAAAACCTGTTACTTTACTAGTCATAGTGGAAGTTATTTTCGTGCCCGCTTCAATAAAACTATTATTTTTTATTAAAATAGAAGAAAAAAAAGATTGATCTAAATTATATACTTCTTCAGGAAGAAAGAAAAAATTACCTTCTTTTATTATTTTATATTTTGTTTTAGTATTTTTAGTTTTTGAATCTTCAAAAATATCTTTTTTTTTATTAATTAAATCAACTTTTATAGTACCATATTTTATAATTCCTGAATTTTTTATTCTATATTTAGGATCATCAAAAATAGCAAAAATATCATTTTTTTTAAAAATACCATTTTTTGGAATTTTAAGAATAAATTGAAACAAAGGTTTTTTTTTATATTTATTTTTTTTTTTATTAAAAAAAAAACGAGTTTTATTATTTTTAATTATTCCCGAAAACTTGTAAGTATATATAATAATACTGGAATAAATAAAATTCCAAAAGAAATTTAAATTTTTTTTGGAATTTTTATAATCATAATAATAATAATTCAAAATTTTATTTGCAATTGGAAGTTTAGTATCTAACTTATCTTGATTGCGATAAAATAGAAAAAAAGATTCATGACATTTTTCAAAGTGTCCTGCTAATATCCATATATGACCCGTCATACATAAAAGATGAACATTACTATGTATATATTCAGATGCATGCTGAACTTTTGTACTCCAATGCATTTCTCCAGATAAATTTGAATAAATGTATTTCTGAACTTTCTCTTTAAAAGGAGATATTTTAGCACGAACTTCGGCAATAACTTGTTTTGATTCTATATATTGATTATCTTGAACTAAAAGTATACTTTGTGATGGAATAACTAAATTATGTAATTCTTTTTTACTTTTAATAATAACAGATAAATTATTATTACATATCCACGCAGGATGGCCATGTCGAGTACGTGTAGGATAAACTGAATTTGTATCAAATTTAATAATTCCATTAAACGGTGTCCGCACATGTTCCGCAATATCACCTGTAAAAACACCACCAGTATGAAATGTTCTTAATGTTAACTGAGTACCTGGTTCTCCAATAGATTGTCCTGCAATAATACCTACAGCTTCACCCAATTCTATTAAATTACCGTGAGTAAGACTCCATCCGTAGCACAATTGACAAATCCATGACATACTTTTACAAGTTAAAGGAGAACGTATAAAAATTGGTTTTTTTTTTATAGTTACTAAAGAAAAAGCAAGATTTGCTGTGATATCTTGATTACGAATAGCGATACATCTTGCATTTATGTATATATTTTCTGCTAATATACGTCCAATTAATTTCTGTTGATTATTATTTTTTTTATAGATGTTACTGCGCGAAGAAGTTGCAAAAATACCTTGAAGAGCACCACAATCCACTTTTCGTACCACAACATGCTGAACTACTTCAACTAGTCTACGTGTAAGATATCCAGCATCCGATGTTCGTACTGCCGTATCAACAACTCCTTTACGAGCGCCATAGCAAGAGATAATATATTCTGTTAAAGATAATCCTTCCCGAAAATTACTTTGAATAGGCAAATCAATAATTTGACCTTGAGGGTCTGACATTAAACCTCGCATACCTACTAACTGATGAACTTGGGATGTACTTCCCCGAGCCCCTGAAAAAGACATCATATGTACTGGATTTAATGGATTCGTCATCCGAAAATTAGGATTCATTTCTTGCTTCAAATATTCACTTGTTGCATACCATGTTTCAATCAATTGGCGTAATTTTTCTACTGCATGAACGTTTCCATAATGATAATTTTTTTCAGAATTATAACCTTGCTGTTCCGCATCTTGGATCGGCCAACTTTTTGAAGGTGCTGTTAAAAGATCGTCAATTCCTAATGAAATTGAAGCTTGAGTAGCTTGTTTAAAGCCTAAAATTTTAAGTTGATCTAAAATATGTGTTGTATATGTGATACCGAAGTGAGCAATTAATCTGCTGATAAGCTGTTTTATTGCATTTCTATCCATCACTTTATTATAGAAGAGCATTTTGGCTGGTTCTGCCATAATAAAAAACCTCTTTATTGTCATAAACAGGATATACCAATAAATTCAAGCCATTTTTTTTACTTGACTTTTTTATTTCTATCTGTAGAAAAAATGAATATTATATAATTATAGCCGGTAAAGAATTATTTCGAAATTGTGAAGCCTTTAAAGTACCTTGAATAGCTTCTTCCATTTGTTGATTAAATATAATACGACCAACGGTTGTACAAACATAAACATTAATACTTTGTTCTTTTTTATCTTTTCGAAGTTGATAATGTTCATAAATTTTAGAAAAAACACCTAAAGAGTTATATTGAATTTCAATAGGTTTTTCACGATTTATTGATGTAATTATTCTTAATTGGCTCTCCCATCGAAGCCATAAAGGACTATGGAATTTAATTTTTTCTTGTTTTTGAGCCTTTATGACATCATCATAACTAGAAAAATAAGGTGTTTTATTTAAAATAACTTTGTTATTATTATATTCATAAGGATGCTTTTTGTTACCATAAATACCTTGATGGTTTTCGATTGTCAAGATATATAGTCCAAGAAGCATATCTTGACTTGGTACAGAAACAGGATCTCCTGTGGCAGGGGATAAAAGGTTTGTATGGGAAAACATAAGTAATCGTGCTTCAGCCTGAGCTTCTAAAGATAATGGTATATGAACAGCCATTTGATCTCCATCGAAATCTGCATTAAATCCTCCGCGAACTAATGGATGTAAACGAATAGCGCGACCTTTTATTAAAATAGGTTGAAATGCCTGTATACCTAATTTATGTAAAGTAGGTGCTCGATTTAATAAGATAGGGTGCCCTTGCATAATTTCTTGAAGTACTTTCCATATAATAGATTTTTTATTTTGAATCATACTTTTAGCTGCTCTGAGATTAGGAGCAAGATATTGTCCAATCAAACTTCGAATAACAAAAGCTTGAAACAATTCTATTGCCATTTCTCTTGGTAGTCCACATTGATGTAATGGAAGAGAAGGACCAACTATAATAACCGATCTTCCTGAATAATCAACTCGTTTTCCAAGTAAATTTTCACGAAAACGTCCTTCTTTTCCTTCAATAACATCTGAAAAAGATTTATAAGGTCTATTGTGACTATCTTTCATAGGTTGTCCACGAATCCCATTATCAATAAGTGCATCTACAGCTTCTTGTACTAATCTGGTTTGACAAACAACTAAACCTCCTGGTGTAGAACCACTTCTGGTTGAAAAATCAATAAGAGTATTATTTCGATAAACAACTCTTCGATATAGCTCATTTGAATCAGAAGTAATTAATTCGCCTTCACCTGATTCAATCATAGGCCGTAATTCGGGCGGAAGAACTGGTAAAAAAGATAAAACCATCCATTCTGGCTTTATATCTGTTTGAAGAAATTGTTTTGCTAATCTTATACGTCTTACCAAAAGATCTTTTCTTCTTTGAATCTTTCGATCTTCCCACTCATTTCCTGTAGATTTTTGTTCTACTAGGTTTTTACGTTCTATAGAAGCGTAATCCATAACTACTTGAAGATTTATATTACTTAATTGTTTTTTAATAGCGTCACCTCCAGTAGCTATTTCTCTAATTTGAAATGCTTCGAACCCACGTGAGGAGAAAAACCGAGGAAAAATATCTCTCCAAGATTGATCTTCATATTTAAATAAACCTCGTAATTTTAATAAAGTAGGTTTTTTTGAAATAGGTCCAGCAAGAAAAAGATTGGGATAGGCTAATTCCCCCCCAGAGAATCGGACATGAAATTTTTTTTTCATCCGGCTCAAATAGCATTAATTTTTAGTTATGATTATACTAAAAATAGAAATTTTACTGATATCTGTTATATATATGTTGTTTCAAAGAAATTTACATTCTATTTTTATAAAAATTCTATAAACTAGTGATTTATTACTATTTATTACTCAAGTTCTATTAAAATTTTTAATAAATTTTTTATTTTTGAGTAATCTTATTTTCTTTAAATGATATATTTTTTTACAAAAATACCTTTAATACTTTTAGAATTAATAAGAAATTATCTTGTTTATATATACATTTATTTTCAGAATCCTTTAGGTTTTTGTTCTGTTTCGATGGATATAATATTATTTAGCGTCTATATGCGATGAATAAACTGCAATGTCCATAATAAATTAATATAGTAATAATTACTTTTTTTTTACTAAATTTTTGTTTACGAAATCTCTAAATAACAAAGAAAAAATATATCTATATAAAATATATAAAATTAAGAAATATTGATACATTTTTATACATACAGATATAAACCCTAGATTAAATACTTTCAATTTTATTTTTTGAGTTCTATGTTACTCTTTTTGAGAAACATATCAAAACTAGTGATATCCTTATGAATGATAAATAATTGAATAATAGGATAACAGTTAAATTAAATCTGTATAATTAAATTATATAAACAAGTCACACATCGCAATATACTAGACTTTCTAATTCTTTAAGAGGTTTAGCTAAAAGATTTGCAATATAGCTAGGTAAGCGCTTTAAATACCATACATGTGTTACGGGACAAGCTAATTTAATATATCCCATTCGATATCTTCGAACACGCGATTCAATAAATTCAACGCCACATTGTTCACAAAATTTTGAATATTTCTCAATTGTTTGATATTTTCCACAAGCGCAAAGTCCACTTTTGATAGGACCGGAAATACGTTCACAAAATAATCCATCTTTTTCAGGTTTATGTGTTTTATAATGTAAAGTATATGGTTTTGTTACTTGACCCACAAATTCTCCGCTAGGTAAAATTCTTTCAGCCCAACTGCGTATTTGTTCCGGAGAAGCTAACCGAATTCGAAGATGTTGATATTTTTCTCGATGAATCATAAAGTTTAAATTTATTTTTTATATTAAACGTCTTTAAAATTTATATCTAAGTTTTTTTCAAATATAACGGAATGGTCTGATTCTAAAGATAAAGATCGTGATTCTCGAACAAGTAATCGAAAAGATTCTGGAGCAGTGGTAGGTTTAGGTATTGGTTCTCCCGTTATAATGGCACCAAGTACTTCATAGCGAGCATGTATATGATCAGATTTAATAGTAAGCATTTCTTGTGAAATATGAGCAACACCAAACCCTTCTAAAGCCCAGACTTCCATTTCTCCTACTCTTTGGCCCCCACGTCTGGATCTTCCTCTAAGTGGTTGTTGAGTAACAAGTGCGTAAGGTCCACTCGAACGTGCGTGAATTTTATCGTCAACCTGATGAATTAACTTTAGCATATAAGCTTTTCCTACTGTAACAGATTGCTCAAATATTTCTCCAGTCCTTCCATCTATTAAGCAGCTTTTTCCAGGGTTCTCAGTTTCGAATAACCAAGGGTTTCCTGTTTTTATACCTGCCTTATAAAGTTCCGAAAATACTAATTTTCTGGAAGCTTCTCGTTCATATCTTTCGTCAAAAGGGGTTATTCGATAATGTTTTTCTAAGAAATGCCCGGCTAAACCAAGTAAGCATTCAAAGATTTGTCCTACATTCATTCGCGAAGGTACCCCTAAAGGGCTCAATACCATATCAATTGGTGTGCCATTTTGCAAATATGGCATATCCTGCCTAGGTAAAATTTTTGAAATAATGCCTTTATTACCATGTCTTCCAGCGACTTTATCTCCTACCTGTATTTTTCGTTTTTGTGATATGTAAACATGTATTGTTTTTTCATAATTACTAGAATTTTCTTTTTTAGAAATCCATCGCACATCAATAACTCGTCCTTTTCCACCCAAAGGAACTTTAAGACAAGTTTCTTTTGCAGTCGCTACTTGAATACCAAATATAGCTTGTAATAATTTTCCTTCTGGAGCACGGAATGATTCTTCTGTTTCTTGAGGTGTTAATCTTCCTACTAAAACATCTCCTGCATCTACCCATGATCCCGGTAATACAAGTCCATTTTTATCTAAATGACGCAGTATATTTTTTTCTAAATGAGGTATTTCTTTAGTAATTTTTTCAGGGCCTTGACTTGTAGTACGAGATTTAATTTCATATCTTTCGATATGAATTGAGGTGTAAATATCTTCAAATATTAAACGTTCACTAATAAGTATTGCGTCTTCAAAATTATAACCCTCCCATGGCATGTATGCTACTAAAATGTTTTTTCCTAACGATAATTCTCCTTTTATAGTTGCGGCACCATCTGCTAAAATTTGTCCTTTTTTCACAAAATTATGTGGAGTAACTTGTATTTTTTGATGTATACAAGTACTATTATTTGAACGCTGATATATTGTTAAAAATTTATTTGTGTTTTTTTTATTAATGTCAATCAAATTTATTCGTTTACTATCAGTATATAAAATTTTTCCATTTTGTTTTGCAATAGCTAAACCTCCAGAATCTAAAGCTGCTTGACTTTCTAAGCCCGTTCCTACAATACATTTTTCAGATTTTATAAGTGGAACCGCTTGACGTTGCATATTAGATCCCATCAAAGCGCGATTTGCATCATTATGCTCTAAAGATGGAATTAGAGAAGCTCCAACAGAAAAATATTGCAAAGGATAAATACTTCGAAGATGTATTTGTTCCCAAGCAATAGCTAAGAATTCTTGTCTATATCTAGCTGGCGTTATTTGTATTTTTTGTGTATCCCGATCTAAAGCCAAGCAATTTCCAGTAGCTATTCGGTAATATTCATCTTCTCCGGCAGATAAATAAATAACTTTTTCTTTTTTAGAAATTTTAGATATTTTGTAGGAAGGACTTTCCAAAGATCCCCAATTATTTACTTTCGCATGAATTGCTAATGATGCAATAAGTCCAGCATTCATACCTTCAGATGTTTCAATAGGACAAATACGTCCATAATGACTAAAATGAATATCTCGTACTTGAAAACTAGCTGTTCGTCGTGTTAATCCTCCCGGACCTAAAGAGCTTAATCTTCGTTTATGAACTATTTCTGTTAACGGATTAGTCTGATCCAAAAATTGGGATAAAGGATGTGAACCAAAAAATTCTTTGAAAGTAGCTATTAATGGAGTTGGAGTAATTAAAGTTTTAGGATTAGGTAAACTTTTTCGTTTAGTTGCTCCCCGTATAATTTGTCGTACAGAATTTTCCAAACGTACTAATGCTAACTTTAACTGATCCTGTAATGAATCTGCTACAGAGCGAATACGACGATTTTTTAAATGATCTATATCATCGAGTGTACCAATACCAAATTTTATTTTTATCAAATAATCTATAGCAGCTAAAATATCTTGTGGTAATAAAAAATATTCATTTTCAGGTACACTAAGATCAAGTTTTTTATTTAAATTTAATCTACCAATTTTTCCTAATTCACATCTTTGTTGAAAAAATTTTTTTTGTAATTCTTTACGTATAGATTCAGAAAATACAAGATCTCCACCTATACAATATAATTGTTTATAAAGTTCTACTATAGCATCTTCATTAGATTGAGGTCGTTCTTTTTTTTTTTTTCTTTTCAGGGCGTCCAAAAAAATTTTTGGAGAACAAATACTATTTAAAATTTGTTTTATACTTAGACCCATAGCTAGTAATAAAACTAAAATTGAAATTTTTCGTTTTTTACTTATGCGAGCCCAAATTCTAGTTTTACTATCAATTTCTAATTTCAGCCTTCCTCCCCAATCAGAAATAATTGTACTTGTATATATAGAAATTCCGTTATGATCTAATTCTGAATTATAATAAATACCTGGACTTCTTAAAATTTGATTAATTATAACTCTTGCGACACCATTAACTACAAAGGTGCCTTGAGAATTCATTAAAGGAATACTTCCAAGAAATACAGTTTGTTTTTGTGTTTTTCCCCTCTTTTTCTGAGCCAATCGAGCGGGTATATACAAATCTGAGGAATATGTACTTAATTGATATACAGCATCTCTTTCTTTTATTATAGGTTCTGTTAATTTATAATCTTTATCCAATAATTGGAATTCAAATTCTTGATCTGCATCTCTGATTTCGGGAAAATAACTAAGTTCTTCCATTAAACCTTTATAAATAAAACGATGAAATCCTTCAAATTGTATTTTTCCAAATTCGGGGAGTACAAAAATTTCCGTAATTTTTTCTTCCTCTAAAATAGTGTCAGAGTTTGTTTTCAAATATCAAATCTAATTAAAAAAATTTTCTATCGAATTGCATAAAAAAAAATGTTTTTAAGTTTTTTTTATTTTATTATTATTTTTTACTATGTCAAATATTTCTTTATATCAACTAAAAAAAAAAGATACTTGCTTAAAAAATTATTAAGTTTTATAATCAGGTAGATATTGATAAACTAAAAAATTGTAGTAATTAAAAGTTATACAACTTTTACCAGATCTTTTATTAAGAGAAAAACAAGGCGATATGGCCAAGTGGTAAGGCAGAGGACTGCAAATCCTTTACCCCCAGTTCGAATCTGGGTGTCGCCTTAACAACATAAACAAAATATAAAAAGATTTGGATTATCTATTATGTCATATTTTAAATAAAAAAGGTATTGCTCTATATTTTAATATAGCCTATTACTTTCTTTTTTATCCAAATTTATCATTAATAGATAACCCTATTATTTAGAATAAATCAAATAAAAAGAAAAAGCAAGTGTTATTACAAATTTGTAATAACTAATAAAATAAATTAAAATAAATGTAAAATTTTTTATTACAAAGAAATAGAAAAACATAGTTTATTTCTTATTTTTTATTTCTTATTTATTAAATATTATTTGCATTAATTTCAGTTGAATATTTATAAAAACATATAAATAGTAATTATTATTATAATGATCATTTTTGTATTTTTTTTTCATTTTTTTCGAGGAAAAAATAAAAAAGGTTATAAAAATGATGCAAAAAAAAAGTAGTTTAATGTTTTTTCTTTTTAATATTAAAAAGAAAAAACATTAAACTACTTAAACTATATTAGTTATATTGTATAAGAAATGAAAAAAGTATAATCAATTTTTTTCCATTCTTTATAATTTTTTTTTCCCAATCTTATTTTTTTATAATTTATAACTTTCTTCAATTTTTTTTTTTCCGAAATAAAAAAACTATTTTTTTTTTTAGAAAAAATTGTAAAATTAAATTTATTATTACGTAAATACAAACTTTCTGCTATAAAAAAAATAGCTGTTCCACTTAAAAGTATTTGCGATAATAAAAGAATTGGATCTGAACGCCAACCTTGAGAAATAAGAATTCCTCCACATGATAATCCAATGGACGAAAAAAAAGAATCATAATATTGAGATAGGTTAATTTTTTATTCGATTCTATGTCCCCCCTCTAAAAACCATATATGCTATGTTAATTTCTTTATGGCTTAAGCATTAAAACAAAAAACTTTAAATTTTAAATACCCTAGATCCAAGTAAGTGTAAAAATAATAAAAAAAACTTTTTGGATTGTCTTTTACCTATTCAAATTTATTTCAAAAAATAGGTTTATTTTAATTGTACTTAATTAATTAAAAAAAATATAGTTTAATATTTTTAGGTTCATTTGTCATTTCGTGGACCAAGTTATTTTTTTTCTCTAGAAAAATAAAAAATTAATTAAATAAAAAAAACATTATTTTTTATAAAATTTGTAATATATAATATATTTTTTTTTATTTAAAATTCCATTTTAATTTTACTATTTAAATATGTTTATGAAATGCTAAAAAAATAAATTCAATTTTAACCATAAATTTTTTTTTTAAACAAATTAAATTTTTTTTTCAAATTTTATATTTATTATTATTAATAAATAAATTGAAATTTTAGAATTTATTTAAGTACATTATAAATCATACCTCTAGATACATTAAGTTCCCTTATTCGAAGGGCATATAAAAGCATACCTATTATAATAAGCCCTATTCCTACTATAGTACTAGGACCTAATTCTATATGAATCATATTGATAATAAATAAATAAAATTAAAAAAACTAAAAAAATTATATATAATTTTTCTAGTTTTTTTAAATTAAATTTTAATATTGTAGAAACTAAATAGTTAAATAGAAATACAATATTATTTGATAAATCCAAAATTTTTAACAATTCAAAAAGAATTTTTATTAACTACTCTGACTAACGGTTTGGACGTAAAGGATTAGTAAAAAAGCTGTAGGGATTAAAATGAACAATGCAGTAGCAATAAATGCAAGAATATTTACTTCCATATGTTTATTATATTAGTGTTTAGTTTACAATACTAAAAAATATCATCTGATTTTTATTTATAATTTTTTATATCTGGTTCTTCTCAGTACAATTATTAGATCAATAATATTAATCAAAATATTTTAAAGAAAATAAATATGATTTTTTTTTTGTTGAACAAAATCATTGATATCAAATAAATAGTATAACATAAGATTATTTTTTTATTATTAAAGAAAAAATTTGCCTTGAAGAGGACTCGAACCTCCACGCTTTAAAGCATAAGATTTTGAGTCTTATATGTCTACCATTTCACCATCAAGGCCTATCCATAATTTATTTCTACTTGATAAGTTATTATATATCATATAAAAATAAAATAAAAAAATAGAATTTTAATTTATTTTTTTAGTTATGCTGTTCAATATGGCATAACTAAAAAAATAAATTAAAATTTTTATTACTAGCATAAAAATATTTAATAATTAAAAAAATAGATATTAAATATTTGTAAAACTATTTAGACTTAAATTATTTTGAATTATATGGATAATAGGATTCATAAATATTCCTAAAAACATAGAAGCGATTACACAAATAATTATAATAATTTGAATTGAATTTTTGTAAGAAATAGGAAAAGAAAATCCTGTATACGTTTGTATATAAGAAGTAACTTCTTTAGTTTCTTTAGTAATTAATAATTTAACTATTTTTAAATAATAATATATAGAAATGATACTTGTAAAAAGCCCTATAAAAACTAAAAAATATAAACCATCTTTCCATGCACACCAAAATAAATAAAGTTTGCCAAAAAAACCGGATAATGGAGGAATACCTCCCAAAGATAATAAACATAAAGCGGGAGAAAATGTTAATAAAGGATCTTTTAAAATTAATCCACTATAATCTCGAATATTATCTGTTCCTGTACGTAATCCGAATAAGATAATACAAGCAAAAATTCCTAAATTCATAAATATATAAAATATTAAATAAACTATCATACTTGTATATCCATTAAAGTCTCCAATAATTATTCCAATCATTAAATATCCAATTTGACTTATTGAAGAATATGCAAGCATACGTTTCATACTTGTTTGAGTAATAGCTACTATATTACCTAATATCATACTACAAATAGCTAATATTTTGAGAAGAAAATGCCATTGATTGAAGAGAAGGGGGAAAACAATATTAGAAAGACGGACTAATAAAGCTAAGCCTGCTATTTTTGAAGCAACCGAAAGAAAAGCAACAACTGGAGTAGGGGAGTTAGAATCGAAACGAAGATTACTCATTCTTTTCTCTCATTCAAAACTGTGCATGAAATTTTTCTTTCACACAGCTCCTAAGTAAAAATTTAAATTAATATTATTACTTTCCTCGTGTATGTATATAAAACTAAAAATGAAATATTAATTTTCTAATGGAATTAAACTTTACGAAGAATCCTGTTTTAGTTTTTTTTATTTAATATTAAAATTATTTTTTTCAAATAACAAAAATAATTTTAATGTTAAATAAAAAAAAAGTTATCTAAATTTTTTCGTTCTGATAGTCATGAATTTTTTATTTTAGGGTCTTTCTTTAATAAATAATGTATATTACACTCATAATCTTTGAAGGAAAAAAAGATTATTGTTTAATATTTAAATTATTTAATTTTAAATTACTTTATTTATATTATTTTCTGTCAAATTACCCCTAATAATCAAATTTTTTTTTCATTATTTTAACTTTGTTTTATTTCAAATTTATTAAATTTTTTTTTATTTGATAAAAGTTATATTTTATTTTGAGTGACAATAAAAATTTTTTATTTTGCATGTCTATAAAATATTTATAAATACTATAAAACAATAAATAATTTTGTTTTTTATTTATAGAAAACGAATCACACTCCTTCATATACGTCGGGAGTCCATTGATGAAAAGGTACTAAAGAAAGTTTGAATCCAATTCCCACCGTAATAAATACAAGTGCAATTAAACTTCCTGAATAATTGTACATTTCTGTATTTATAAGTCCATCTGCTATTTTTTGAAGTTGTAATTCCCCGCCCGATAAACCATATAACCGAGAAAAGCCATAGACTGAAATAGAAGAACTCAGTCCACCTACAAGTAAATATTTCATAACAGCTTCATTAGATCGAATATCTTTTTTAGTATAACCAGATGATGAATATGAACATAAACTTAAACATTCTAAAGAAACAAAAATGGTAATTAAATCATTAGCGCTACATAAAAACATTGCTCCTATAGTTGCTGTCACTAAAAAAAGAATAAATTCTGTTATTGATAATTTTGTACATTCAATGAAATCGATAGATAAAGAAATACATAATATTGAACATAAAGCTATCAAAATTTGAAATATTCTATTAAAATTATCATCTTGAAAATTACCCGAAAAACTAATAGTTGGTTCTTTTTCTAATTGGAAAAATAAAATAAAAATATTTAATGACAAACCTAATAAAGAAATATAAAATAATAAAGATTTATTTTTTATTTCTAAGATTAAATCTAGTATTAAGATAATTATTAAGAAAATAATAAGAATACATTCAGGCAAAATTGTATTTGCGTAAAAAAAAGAAAGATCAAATTCTAAGTTCATAAAAATTTTCTCGATATATAAAAAAATTCTAGTATTTTTCTATTTTATAAATAATTTATTAGTCAAATTTTTAATAATTTTGACCAATAAATTATTTATAAAATATTATTGCTTTTTAAAAAAGGTATGTATATTTTTTTTTTTTAAAGAAAATATACTTTTTTATTTTCAAAAGAGTTACCGAAAATGAGCAAAAGCCCTATTAGCTTCAGCCATTCTATGAGTTTCTTCTTTTTTTCGTATAGCATCTCCATTATCTCTAGCAGCATCTATTAATTCATAACTTAATTTAAAAGACATATTTCGACCTGAACGCTTTTCAGATGCGTTTAATAACCAACGAATAGCAAGAGCTTTTCCTTGTGCAGATTTTATTTCAATCGGTACTTGATAAGTAGATCCACCTAAGCGTCTTGCTTTTACTGTTACATTAGGAGTTACTCGGCGTATAGCTTGACGTAAAACTGATAATGGATTTTTTTTTGTTTTTTGTTCAATATTCCTCATTGACTTATAAAGAATCCGATAAGCTAATGATTTTTTTCCATGTTTAAGAATTCGATTAACCATCATATTTACTAATCGATTACGATAAATTGGATCAGATTTTCCTGTTTTTTTTTCTATGGTACTACGACGTGACATAATATTAAAAAAATAATTGAATAATTTATTAAAATAAAAAAAAAACTAAATAATTTATTTTGGCTTTTTCACTCCATATTGTAGGGTAGATCGATTAAAAATACTAAAAATCTCCCTTCAAGCCGTATGTACAACTTTTATTGAATACGGCTTTCAATATTTAAAATAAAAAAATATATCTAATATATATATGTTTTTTTATTTTAAAGATTTACTCATTTAAATTGAGTATCCGTTTTCTTTTTTTAGAAAATCATGTATTTTACTAATTTTATAAGGAAATCTTTAGGTTTAAGAAAAAATAAAAAAAAAATTATGTTATATTTTTGAGTTTTTTTTTTCAACTTGTTCCAAAAAAGTTAAAGTTATTTTATTTTTGGTAAAAATAAGTTAGGGAATACTTGTTTTATTTAATAAATAAACCTTAGATATTTAAATATATAATTTAGTTTAGCCTGCTTTGGTCCCTTTGGCAATATTTCCATCTTTGGTTAGCTATACTTACATGTTTTAATAATGAACATGGTATTAATTTTTGATACAAATTTCAAATAATAATATACAACGCACTAGAACGCCCTTGTTGACGATCTTTTACCCCTATAGCATCAAGAGTTCCTCTAACAATATGATATCTTACACCAGGTAAATCTTTAACTCTTCCTCCTCTTACTAATACTACAGAATGTTCTTGTAAGTTATGACCAATCCCTGGTATATAAGCTGTAATTTCAAATCCAGAAGTTAATCTTACTCTTGCTACTTTACGTAAGGCAGAGTTTGGTTTTTTTGGTGTCGTGGTGAAAAGGTTAACAAAAAAGTTACCTTTAATGTTACTTTACAAAACCGTACATGAAATTTTCATTTCATACGGCTTCTCGTTTAACTTTTTACCAAATAAAAAAAAATTTATTGTATAAAAAAATTTAACTAATTTTATATAAAATTTTTAATAATAGTTTTTGTCACATTTAATAATAATTAATTTAATTGAAGTTAAAATTTTTATTTTTTATAAATAATTAACAAACGTATTTAGTTTTAAATTTTAACGGGTTAATATAAGCTTATCC